GTGGAAAATTATGGAGATAAGCAGACTCGAACTGCTGACATTTGCCTTGCAAAGGCAACGCTCTACCAACTGAGCTATACCCCCAAATGGGCCATCCTGGATTTGAACCAGGGCCCTCACCCTTATCAGGGGTGCGCTCTAACCAACTGAGCTAATAGCCCTTTTTTAGAAGTTTCTTAACTTCTTTTTTCGTTGTCAACAATGAAAGGTTTGAACTTATCATTTAAACCTATAAAACATTATAGACAACTTGAGAAAACAACTTTATCGACCAATTATGTTCCAATTAAGGAGGTGATCCAGCCGCACGTTCCCGTACGGCTACCTTGTTACGACTTCACCCCAGTCACTAGCCTTACCTTAGGCGCCTTCCTCCAAGTATATTAGGTTAGAATAACGACTTCGGGTATAACCAGCTTCCATGGTGTGACGGGCGGTGTGTACAAGACCCGGGAACGGATTCACCGCTGTATAGCTGACCAGCGATTACTAGCGATTCCATCTTCATGAAGGCGAGTTGCAGCCTTCAATCCGAACTTAGAGCAAGTTTAAAGATTAGCTTATCCTCACGAATTCGCAACTTTTTGTCTTGCCCAATGTAGCACGTGTGTAGCCCAGGGTATAAGGGGCATGATGACTTGACGTCATCCTCACCTTCCTCCGGTTTATAACCGGCAGTCTTTCAAGATACCTTTTGTAAAGCAACTAGAAACAAGGGTTGCGCTCGTTGCGGGACTTAACCCAACATCTCACGACACGAGCTGACGACAGCCATGCACCACCTGTTTATGTATTCCCGAAGGCACTCCATTCTTTCGAATAGATTTACATAATGTCAAACCCTGGTAAGGTTCTTCGCGTTGCATCGAATTAAACCACATGCTCCACCGCTTGTGCGGGTCCCCGTCAATTCCTTTGAGTTTCACTCTTGCGAGCATAATTCCCAGGCGGGATACTTAACGCGTTAGCTACGATACTGCATGGATCGATACACACAACATCTAGTATCCATCGTTTACAGCTAGGACTACTGGGGTATCTAATCCCATTCGCTACCCTAGCTTTCGTCTCTTAGTGTCAGTGATAGCCCAGTAAAGTGCCTTCGCCATCGGTGGTCCTCCCAATCTCTACGCATTTCACCGCTCCACTGGAAATTCCCTTTACCCCTACTATCCTCAAGTCTAGTAGTTTCTATTACATTTTTGAAGTTGAGCTTCAAGCTTTAACAATAGACTTACTAAACCACCTACAAACGCTTTACGCCCAGTGATTCCGGATAACACTTGCATCCTCCGTCTTACCGCGGCTGCTGGCACGGAGTTAGCCGATGCTTATTCGTCAAGTAACGTCAGAACTTCTTCCTTGACAAAAGAGGTTTACAACCCTGTGGGCTTTCTTCCCTCACGCGGTATTGCTCTGTCAGGCTTTCGCCCATTGCAGAAAATTCCCCACTGCTGCCTCCCGTAGGAGTCTGGACCGTGTCTCAGTTCCAGTGTGACTGGTCGTCCTCTCAAACCAGCTACTGATCGTCGCCTTGGTAGGCCTTTACCCTTACCAACTAGCTAATCAGACGCAAGCTTTTCTTTAGGCGAATTTCTTCTTTCATATAAATGATATGCGGCATTAGCAATCGTTTCCAACTGTTATTCCCCTCCTAAAGGTAAATTCTCACGTGTTACTCACCCGTCCGCCACTAAAGTTTTAACACTTTCGTACGACTTGCATGTGTAAAGCATACCGCCAGCGTTCATCCTGAGCCAGGATCAAACTCTCGATAGTTTCCTGAATATTTAAAAGAGAGATAAAAATAATAAATTAGATTTAGCTCTCTCCTATTTCTTAATGTAAGAAATATGTTTTCACCCTGTACTCTAGATTACATAGGATATGAACATATTGTCAATATTCAAAGAAGCCCCGCACAGAAAGCTTTAGTTTATTATCAGATAATTTTTTTAAAAACCGTTAACCCTTTTACCTAGTACCAACTAAGTATCTTAGTTTCTTTTCAACAACTAATATCCGTGAAGAAGCTAATCTATTCTCAGGGGAATTTATTTTAACTGACTGATCATTAGCTTAGATTTTTGTTCTATGCTATAGGCATAGCAAAAATCTAAGCTTTATTAATAAGATATTAATGATTGGTTAATCAAAATATTTAAATTTTTACGAACGGAGAGACTTGAACTCTCACAAGAAACCTTACTAGAACCTAAATCTAGCGCGTCTGCCAATTCCGCCACGTTCGTATTCGAAAAATAAAATTTATTAAGGATAAGAATAATTATAATCTAATACAATAATTATTCTTTATCTTCACTGATAAATTATTCTTCAGTAATATTATCTTCTGCAGTTTGTTCAATTTTAACGTCCTTATTTTCATCTGGACTAGAATTCTCTTCAACTTTCTTCTTTTTAGGATCAAATAGAAACGTTGAACGTTTTTTTACTATAGATTTTGCCAGATTTAAAGCTTTATCAGCTGCTGTACGTCCTTTAGACTTCCAATTTGATAACCTAGTTCTTCCCTTTGCTTTTGAGCGCCTTTTTTTAGGTACAGCCATTAGAGTAATACTCCTTATTGCATTTATTTTCAGATCAGAATCAAAATATAGTAATAATCTATTTGTTATGTTATTACTAAACTATATAATAATATAATAATAATAATTATTATAGTTGACTACATATATGTATACCTTTATTTTATTATTCTTGTCAAGTGCGAATAAAAACAAACTTGGAGGTTAATTTCCTTTATATTAGACTTTTTGTAAAGTATTATTACATATATGTATATATAAGAATTAATAGCTTTTTAATGTTAAATTTTAGTTTTTTACTAATATGAAAAGTGAATAAAATAAAATAAATAATTTTATCTCATTCACTTTTCATATTATTTATTCACTTTAGCGTGAAGCTAGTTTGTTGAATTGTTGTAATGCTACTCGACCAATATTATATAATGCCCAAGATGCTGCTGCTAACACAGGAGAAAAAACAAATATAAGACGTATATCCATACTAATATCCCTAATAAAAAATTTAATAGATTCTCCCTATAGAAAAATGAACTATTTCTCCAATATAATTATATTATTAGTCTACTTATAAAATATTTTATGGTTAGAACTAATAATACTTAATACAAAAATTACTACTACTAATAACCTTTACACGTTAAAGCTAATCAGAGTATACTAGCGATGATAGAAACACTCCTTACTCTAAACATTATTGTCTATTACATATAAGAATTATGTCAAATACTAAGATTTTATTTAAGATATAAGATATTTATTATTATTTAAATTATTTAAAAGTCAACTAATCTTTAATGGTTTGATCTATCAATGAAATAGAATTATAATCTAGTATAAAATTTCTATAAAAATTCGGAGTATATTAATGTAAAATGAAATATTTCCCATTTAGCCTTGAGCAATTAAGAATTATTCAAGCAATAAAAAATGAAGCTACCATAAAGCAAGCAGCTAAAAAATTATATCTTTCCCAACCAGCACTTAGTTTACAAATCCAGAAACTAGAATATGAGATTGATTCTCCAATTTTAGATCGAAGAAAAAAACAAATTTATTTTACTTTTACAGGAGAATTAATACTTGATTACGCAGATAGAATTTTAAGATTATGTGAAGAAGCTGATAAGGCTGTTGTTTATTTAAAAAAGTTAAAAAGGATTAGCCTTACTATTGGCTCTAATGAAATAGTAGGAACATATATATTACCAAAAATTATTGACTTATTTTGTAAGCGCTATTCATATACACATGTTAAACTAGAAATTGATTGTACTAATTGCATATCTTGGAATATTGTTAATGGTAAAGTTGATATAGGAATTGTTGAAGAAGAAGAAATCCCTAAGGAATTATATAACTCATTGTATAGTACACCTTATTTCAAAGAAGAAATAGTTTTAATTTTACCTAAATCCCATGAATTGAAGGATGTTTATAGTATAACTAAAGAAAATTTATATAATTTAGATTTTATTACTCTAAAGCCTAATTTTGTAGGGAGGAAATTAATGGATGATGTTTTAAAAAAATTTACTATAGAGAGTGATAAATTAAAAATAAAGCTTGAACTTAATTCTATTGAAGCTATTAAACGTGGGGTTCAGGCTGGGTTAGGGGTTTCATTTGTATCTATTCTTATGGTTAAAGATGAATTATATTCTAAACGTCTGAATTCAGTAATAATTAATGATAGAAATATTAGTAAACGTTTAACATTACTTGTTAACTTAAAAATCAATGATTCTCAATTATCTGGGAAATTTTATAAATATTGTTTTGCTATATTAAAAACACGTCTGTATATTAAGTTTCTTAATTTAGATTATTAGTTAAATAGTTTTTGAACATCTAAAAAATTTAGATATTCAAAAACTATTTAGCTAATAATCTAAATTAAGAAGTATTAAATAAGCAAAACTAACGCCTCCAAATGAACCAATAAAAAATCCAGAAGTGAATTGATTCCAATTTTTACCATTCAATAAATCATTTTTACTAATAACCTCAGATTCTTGAAAAGTTACTTTTCCATACATAGCTAAGCAAACAGTTAATATTGTCACTAAAGCTACAGAAGATAAAAACCCAATTAGAAGTGAAATTTCAGATGCTCGTAATGGTCCTAATTTTTCAAAAGGTCCTAGTAATAAATAACCATGTGCCATACCAATTTCTAGCCCTCGTAAAAGAGGAGATAGTCCTTTTCTATAAGCTGGTAAACTACCTAAATAAGCTTTTGTTGCTGCTGATGAAGTGACTGGTGTTGATAAGTGCCCAACCGAAGGGTCATCGTTGTAAGGTTTAATAAAACTTGTCATAAGTATTTTGTAAAACTTTATTATATAAAAATATTTATATCTTTTTAAAAGAGAATAATTTAGGATTCCAGTGAATGAAGAATTTTATTTTTTGAACCAGTTGAGCCAATTAAATTAGTGTATTTTTTGGTTTTAGATATATAATAGTATATTATATCATTTTTTATAATTTTTAGCCAAGGAAAAAAAATGAGTGTTCTTATCGATTACGTTTTATTGTTAGGTATCGCCTTTGTACTTGCATCTGGTTTGTTTTTAGGCCTAAAAGGAATTAAATTAATTTAATTCCTTTTAGTCTTGTTAATATTTAAATTAAATTTAGAATTTTAGTCTAAACATTTATAAATTCTATACTGTTAAGAAAATAAAGAAAGAATTATGAGTACTGAGAAAATTAATAACTTATTAAAACGTGATATTGTAGTTGGTTCTAGACGTTTTAGCAATTATTTCTGGACATTTATTTTATTTTTTGGTGGATTAGGGTTTTTACTTACAGGTATTTCAAGTTATTTCCAAAAGAATTTATTATTTTTTATTAATTCAACAGAATTATCTTTTTTACCTCAAGGGCTGGTCATGACATTCTATGGAGTTGTTGCGATAAGTTTAAGTATTTATATTGGGCTTACAGTTTTTTGGGATGTTGGTAGTGGGTATAATGAATTTGATAAGCAAAAGGAATTGATTAGAATAGTAAGGCGTGGATTCCCAGGAAAAAACCGTCAAATATTATTAGTATATGCGTTCAAAAATATTAAAAGTATTAAATTAAATATACAAGATGGTATTAACCCTAAACGTGTTATTTATTTATGTACAAAGGATCAAAGAGAAATTCCACTAACACCTGTGGAACAACCAAGATCTTTAGAGATTTTGGAAAATGAAGCATCTGAATTAGCAAGATTTTTAAATATTAATCTAGAAGGACTTTAATTTATTAAAATTACTCTAGATAATATTTATTTTTAAACTACTTATTTATTTATTTATCTTTTAGTTAGAATAAAACTAATAAACATAAATAAATTATATTATAGTAGGTTATAAGTGCGAGCATAGTTTAGTGGTAAAACCATAGCCTTCCAAGCTATTGATGCGAGTTCGATTCTCGCTGCTCGCTAACAAGAAAAATTGCCACTTAAAAACTTTTTAATCTAATTATAGTTTACGAGAAAAATAAGATTTTAATAGGAATGAGAAATAACTTTGTTATACTTATAAACAAGAAAGGTATAATATATTTTTATAAAATGGAGAAAGTTTTAAAATGTCTGGTGGTTCAACAGGGGAACGTCCTTTTTCTGATATCATAACAAGTGTACGCTATTGGATTATTCATAGTATTACAATTCCTTCTTTATTTATTTCTGGTTGGTTATTTATAAGTACTGGTTTAGCATATGATGTTTTTGGAACTCCTAGACCTAATGAATACTTTACACAGGACAGACAACAAGTTCCTTTAGTAAATGATAGATTTAGTGCTAAGCAAGAATTAGAAGACTTAACAAGAGGATTATAAAAAAATATATAAAATTTAGGAGAAATACGTGACTAGAAATACAAATCAACCTGTAGCTTACCCTATTTTTACTTTTCGTTGGCTTGCTATACATGGTTTAGCTGTTCCAACGATATTCTTTATAGGTGCAATTACATCAATGCAATTTATCCAACGATAGGAGTTTATTCAATGACAGGTCCAAATCCTAATAAGCAAGAAGTTGAAATAAGTCGTACGTCTTTATACTGGGGTTTATTATTATTTTTCATATTAGCAGTACTTTTCTCTAGTTATTTCTTTAACTAAGGAATTTTGTAATTACTAGGTAGAATTTTTATAAGGTTAAGAAAAGATATAGGAGCAAGAGAATATTATGGCAGGAACAGGAAGAATACCACTTTGGTTAGTCGCATTAGTTGGTGGCCTAGGAGTTATAGTCGTTGTAGGTACTTTTATTTTTGGTTCTTATTCTGGGTTGGGGTCTTCACTTTAACAATCAATTGCTATGGGCTTATTATTTATCTACATTGAAAAAGACACCATTGAATAATTTTCGAAATTTCCAAGGTTCTCTAGAGAACCTTGGAAATTTCGAAAATTATTCAATGGTGTCTTTTTCAATGTAGATAAATAATAAGCCCATAGCAACGGCAGGAAAAACTAGCCCAACTAAAGGAACTAAAATTGAAGGTAAATAATTAATTAACATAATATATTTTATTAATAAATTTTGTAGTAAACGATACTAACAGATAGATTTAAGACTAAATTTAAACTATACAAATGGATTCAACAAAGAGTGAAAATTTTTATAATCGTCTAAAAGAAATGCATAACTTTGCAGAAATCTACGCTAAACAAACTAATACCTTTTTTTGCTTAGACCCTTCAATAACTTCTGTAATTATTACAGGGTTAGCTACTTATAAAGATAATTATGGAGTTCCGTTATGTCCTTGTAGAAATTTTCGTAGTGAAAAAGCTGAAATTGAACTAAATTATTGGGTTTGCCCTTGTGTTTCAATGCGCGAACGGAAAGAATGTCATTGCAAATTATTTGTACAACCTAATGACTCAAGTGCCTCAGAAACTCAAAAAATTAGCCTAGATACTATTTATAAAAATTTATAAATCAGCTTTTTTTGCTATAAAAATAATAAGTGGGCCTGATACAATAATTAGTGTTGCAGTAATTACTTGACCAATAACTTGCCAATTCATACGATTGTTCTCCTGAATAATTATCTAGGTATTTTTGCATACATAAAAATGAAAGTACTTATTAATAATACTTATTTAAATCCGCAAGACTAAAAAATCATTTAATAATACTTTTATTATAATTCAAACTAAGAAATAAAATAAAAAATAAGATATCTATTTTTATTTTTTTATAAAAGTACCTTAATTATTTTTCAAAATTTTAAGTCAGGTATTAAAAACCAAGTTTAATAAATTATGGACAAATAAAAAAATTTCCTTAAAAAATTCTATATTTAAAATCTTTAATTACATTAACTAATAAATTTTTAAACAATCAATAAATATTTTTACTAAGGAGTAAAGAGTATATGGAAACAGTAAAAAGCTTAGAAAATTTATCTTTAGAAAAAAATTTAAACTTAAAGCAAGTCTATTTAGATACACAAATAAAAACGATAATTGATATATTAGAAGAAGAATTAGTAGGTTTAATTCCTGTTAAAACAAGAATCCAAGAAATTTCAGCATTATTAGTTATCGACAAATTAAGAGAAAATCTAGGGTTCACAACTGGGAACCCAGGTTTACATATGTCTTTTACTGGTAGTCCCGGTACAGGTAAAACTACTGTTGCGACACGTATGGCTGATATTCTTTTTAAATTAGGGCATTCAAAAAAAGGACATTTATTAACTGTAACTAGAGATGATTTAGTTGGACAGTATATTGGACATACTGCGCCAAAAACTAAAGAGGTGCTAAAAAAAGCAATGGGTGGTCTTTTATTTATTGATGAAGCTTATTATTTATATAAGCCAGATAATGAAAGAGATTATGGGAGTGAAGCAATTGAAATTCTTTTACAAGTTATGGAAAATCAGCGTGATGATTTAGTAATTATTTTTGCAGGGTATAAAGAACGTATGGAACAATTCTATAGCTCTAATCCAGGTTTATCTTCGCGAATAGCAAACCATGTAGATTTTCCAGATTATTCTCCAGATGAATTACTTATTATCGCTAAAATGATGCTGGAAGAACAACAATATCAGTTTTCTCCTGAAGCCGAACCAGCATTCTTAAATTATATTTTAAAACGTCGTGAACAGCCACTATTTGCAAATGCTCGTAGTATAAGAAATTCTTTGGACAGAGCTCGAATGAGACAAGCAAACCGTAATTTTGATAGTGGTGGACGTATACTTACTAAAGCAGATTTAGTTACAATAACAGACGCGGATATTACAGCTAGTAGTGTATTTAGTTTATAATAAAGGAATATGATTAAGTAATTTTCGCATGTTGTGAATTTACTTAATCACATTTACAATATATTCTAATAATTTGTTTTATAAAAAACAAAATTAATTTAATATATATAACTTTTTTATAGAGATAATTATTTATATACCTTAATTTTATTAGAAAAAAATATAAAAAAGTATAATACCAATCAATTTAAGATTCCCTCAAACCTTTTCCCCCAACATTTCCTTATCTTTTTTCAGTGCTATAATAAATTATCCACTATCTATATTTTCTTATTGTTTCCATCGTAAAACTTTATTGATTGGTTGGTTAACGTTAACCATAAGGCAATAAAAATCTTATACACCATATTAATAGGAGATAAAGTTGGTCTCTTCCTTTATATAGTTTATTTTATATGACTTATAAAAAGTATTTTTATTTCTCATTATTTTCAAGGAAATTTTTCAATGGCTATATTACATTATGATAAATGAATTATATTCATCTTAAATTAGAATAAGCTTTTTTGTTTTTAAAAAACACTTAGGAATATTAGAATACAAATATATTATGTTAAAGTAAATAGAGTAATAAGAAGTATAAAACTTCTTATTACTCTAGCGATCTTTCGACCTATCTCTCTTATCTACCAAAAAAGGTAGTTAGAGATAAAATAATAATACAGAAATAAATCTGATTATTTTAATTGAATTAACCAACAACAGAAGGAGCAGAAATCGCAACAGGAAGAATTTCGTTAGATGCTAAATCTAATGGGAAATTATGAGCGTTACGTTCATGCATTACTTCCATACCTAAATCTGCACGGTTGATGATATCAGCCCATGTGTTAATAACACGACCTTCACTATCTACAACAGACTGGTTAAAGTTAAAACCATTTAAGTTAAATGCCATAGTACTAACACCTAAAGCTGTTAACCAAATCCCAACTACAGGCCATGCTGCAAGGAAGAAATGTAAAGCTCTAGAGTTGTTGAAACTAGCGTACTGGAAGATTAAACGACCAAAGTAACCATGTGCAGCTACAATGTTGTAAGTTTCTTCTTCTTGTCCGAATTTGTAACCGTAGTTAACAGATTCAACTTCACTTGTTTCACGGATTAAACTTGAAGTTACTAAAGAACCATGCATAGCACTGAATAATGAACCACCGAAAACACCAGCAACACCAGCCATATGGAATGGGTGCATTAAAATGTTATGTTCAGCTTGGAAAACGATCATGAAGTTAAATGTACCAGAAATACCTAAAGGCATACCGTCAGAGAAACTACCTTGACCGATAGGGTAAATTAGGAATACCGCAGAAGCTGCTGCTACTGGAGCAGAGAATGCTACGAAAATCCAAGGACGCATACCTAAACGGTAGCTAAGTTCCCATTCACGACCCATCCAACAAGCAACACCAATTAAGAAATGGAATACGATTAATTGGTAAGGACCACCATTGTATAACCATTCTTCAACTGAAGCAGCTTCCCAAATTGGGTAGAAATGAATACCAATTGCGTTTGAACTAGGTATAACAGCACCACTGATGATGTTGTTACCATATAATAAAGATCCGGCTACTGGCTCACGAATACCATCAATATCTACAGGAGGTGCTGCGATAAAAGCGATGATGTAACAAGAAGCTGCTGTTAATAATGTAGGAATCATTAAACAACCAAACCAACCAATGTATAAACGGTTTTCAGTACTAGTAATCCATGTAGCAAATGTTCCCCAATCTCTTTTTTCACTTTCGCGTCTTTCTAAAGTTGCAACCATAATAGTTTTTTTAAAATAAGTTTTAATTCTTCCCAGGTAACTTATATTTCTCAAAAATATTTATAATTTTTACCAAGATATAAGTTAATAATAACCTGTTACTAACTATTGTAGTTATTTTGTATAGTAATAAAGTGGTGGATATACATAGTTTTGTTTTTACGAGTTTAAACAGAGATAACGTTGTATTTAATCTTTTTAATGTGTCTCTTTGTGTTTTATAAAATTAAAGATAATTAATTAATTAATATTCTAGCTAACTCTGGGTGCTATTACAATAAGTGGATGCATTACATATTGACAATTAAAATTTTATTACGTTACAATAGAATACAATCTATAATTGATTATTAGTAAATCTGGATTTATTTACTAAGCATTAATTTTTTAATCTTTTAAATTATCAAAATAGAATTTCTTTATAAGAATTATTAGCTATGTCACATTCTGTAAATATTTATGATACTTGTATTGGTTGCACGCAATGTGTTCGTGCTTGTCCTACGGATGTATTAGAGATGGTTCCTTGGGATGGTTGTAAAGCAGGACAAATTGCTTCAGCTCCTCGTACAGAAGATTGTGTTGGTTGTAAGCGTTGTGAAACAGCTTGCCCAACAGATTTTTTAAGTGTTCGTGTTTATTTAGCCGCTGAAACAACGCGTAGTATGGGATTAGCATACTAACAACATATTAGTCAAGTATAGTTTATATATAAACTATACTTGGCTAATATGTTATTATGTCACTAATAGTGGGTTGCTAACTCAATGGTAGAGTAATCGGCTTTTAACCGAAAAGTTCTGGGTTCAAGTCCCAGGTGACCCAATTAGTATTATAAAAATTAATCGTGAAACTTTATTTCACGATTTATTAGTTCGTGAAATTTTCTTATTATTATTATATAAAATATAAAGATATATATATTGTTCCTATAATAAAAATATATAGTTACGAATAATTATAAAAATAAAATTATACTCCAGATGGACTATTTTCTGGTTTTTTCTCAGTTACCATAGAAGTTTCTTTTGGCTGTCTATGTCTAGGTAATGAAATTTTATATTTTGGTTTTTCTTTTGGTTTTTCTTTATCTTCTAGTTTAATCTCTTCTTCTTCTTTTTTAATAGTTTTTGATATTGAAACTTTAACTTTATCAAAATCAACATCTACTAAAATATCTACAGGGTCATCGTCATCATGATCTTTTTTATAACGTAAATATTCAAGAGAAACCTTGTCTTCAACCAATTTTACAAGAGCACGACGTAAAGGTCGAGCACCATAAGTAGGGTTAAAACCTTCTTCAATTAATAATTCCATCATTCTAGGAGTTAAAGATAATGAGATTTCTTTCTCCTTTTTCACTCTTTCTATTAAATCTTTTACCATAATAACGGCAATTTGCTTAATATTATTTTTTGTTAATTGTTCAAAAACAATTATTTCATCAATACGGTTTAAAAATTCTGGTTTAAAGAATGCTTTAAGACTTTCTCCAACAGTATTGCATAATTGAGCATACTTTGTTTTTTTGGTATCACCTGTCTCACCACCAAAACCAATTCCTTGTGAAGCTAACTCATTATTCTGGATTGCTTTAGATCCTAGATTTGAAGTCATTATTAATATTGTATTTTTAAAATCAATAACTCTTCCTTTAGAATCTGTTAAACGACCATCCTCAAGTATTTGAAGCAATAAATTAAATACATCTGGATGAGCTTTCTCAACTTCATCAAATAGCACAACAGTATATGGCTTTCGTCTTACAGCTTCCGTTAGTTGCCCACCTTCGTTATAACCAATATAACCTGGAGGTGAACCAATTAATTTAGCTACAGTGTGACGCTCCATAAATTCTGACATATCTAAACGAACCATAGAATCTTCTGCCCCAAAAAAGAATGAAGCAAGAGTCTTTGTTAATTCAGTTTTCCCTACACCAGTAGGACCTGAAAAGAAGAAACTTGCAATTGGTCGTTTCATATTTCGCATCCCAACTCTAGCTCTTCGTACAGCTCGAGCTACAGCTGAGACCGCTTCTTTTTGCCCAATTACTCTTTGGTGAAGAACATTCTCTAATTCTAGTAATCTCGTATTTTCATCCTTGGTAATTTTTGTCACTGGAACACCAGTCCATAATGCAACAATTGAAGCAATATCTTGAGCGCCAACTTTTAGCCTTTCTAATACTCCTTTTGGTACAATTCTTTTTTGTGCTTTTATAATAGCACCCATTTGGGCACGTAAATTTAATTCATCATCTCTAATTTCAGTTGCTGTTTCAAACCTTTGTTCACGGACAGCTAAATCTTTATTATCTAAAATAGTTCGCAATTCTTTATCTAAAATATGCACAGCCTCAGGAAGACGATAATTTACTAAACGAACTCTTGCGCTACCTTCATCAATTAAATCAATTGCTTTATCAGGTAAAAATCGATCAGCTATATATTGAGCACCTAAATTAGCCGCTGCAGTTAAAGCTTCATTTGTAATTTCTAATCTATGGTGCTGCTCATAACGTAGTCTTAAACCTTTTAAAATAGTTATAGTTTCTTCTATACTAGGTTCATTTACCCAAACCGGTTGGAAACGACGTTCTAAAGCTGGGTCTTTCTCAATATGTTGGCGATATTCATCAATTGTTGTAGCTCCTATACATTGTAATTCTCCACGTGCCAGAGCAGGTTTTAAAATATTCGCAGCATCTAATGCTCCTTCTGCCGCACCAGCACCAACTAGTGTATGGACTTCGTCGATCACAATAATTATATTTTTTTGTTCTTTTAATTCTTGTACAATTCTTTTTAAACGTTCTTCAAATTCACCACGATATTTTGTTCCTGCTAACAATAACGTAATATCTAAAACAAATACTTTATGGTCATGCATTTCACTAGGGACTTCACGTTGAATAATCCTTTGTGCTAAGCCTTCGGCTACTGCTGTTTTACCCACCCCAGGCTCCCCAATTAAAATTGGGTTGTTTTTACGTCGTCTTGATAAAATTTGTATAACACGTTCAATTTCATTTTGTCTACCAACAACGGGATCTAATTTTGCTCGTTCAGCTGCTTCTGTTAAATCTGTTGTATACTCTAATAAGTTTGGAGCTGTTAAAGAAGCTCTATCTAAATCATCAAAAAGAAATAAATCCTTTGTTTGGTTTTGATCCCCTGCTCCAACATTAGCTAATACTTTTGAAGACCCTGATTCATGGTTTTTATCTAACTCATTAAGTACATAAGATTTAATACGAGGTATATTTGCCCCTAAGTTTTGTAACACTTTTGAGCATATACCATCTGTATCATTTAATAATGCTAAAAAAATATGTTCAGTGTTAATATAACTATGGTTTAACTCCTTAGATTGTTTTATTGACATCTCTAATACCTTTTTAGCTCTAGGGGTAAAGGGGATTTCTATTGCAACAAATCCTGTTCCTTTACCTATAAGTCTTTCTACTTCTATTCTTACTTTCCTAATCGTAATTCCATACTCTCTGACAGCATTAGTGGTTACACCACAGCCTTCACCTAATAAACCTAAAAGTATTTGTTCTGTACCTACAAAATTATGGCCTAAACGCCTTGATTCTTCTTGTGACATCATAATTACTTGTAAAGCCCGCTCAGTAAACCTTTCAAACATAAATATACCTCCTAAATTAGTATTTGATTAATTAATAAAACTATAGAATGCTTGAACCTCTCTATAATTTTAATATTATTTAAAAAAAAAATATTCTATTTTTAAACAATATCACCATACCATTGTATAACGAAGAGTTAAATTTTTCAAGAGGTGAGCCAACTAGAAAAAATCGTATAAAACTAAATATTAGAAAAGACTACCTTGATCTCCAAATGAAAAATATATTACTATATAATAGTAGTGATATAGATATATCACTATTATTAATAATTATCATTTAATAAAATACTTTTACTTAAATTAAACTATGGCAAAAAATAAAGGTGCTAGGATTATAATAACCCTAAGATGTACAAACTGTAAAAAAACACCAAACACTAATGGAAAAACAAATACTAATCCTAACCAAGGGGTAACGGGCAAAAAAAGCCAAAAAAAAATCGATTATACAACAACAAAAAATCGTAGAAACACTCCGGATAGGCTTGAATTAAAAAAGTTTTGTCCTAACTGTAATTCACATACACAACAAAAAGAAATAAAATAAGGAGGATAATATGCCAAATAATGAAAATAAAGGAAATAAAGGAAAACCAACAAAAACTAGACGTCAACCATTTAAACTTAAACCAAATGAAACAATTGATTATAAACAAGTTGATATTCTTTTATCATTTTCAACAGAGCATGGTAAAATTAAATCTCGTCGCTCAACAAATTTAACATTAAAACAACAAAGACAACTTTCAAAAGCTATTAAAAGAGCAAGATATTTACATTTATTACCTTTTGTTACATCAGTAGAAAATTAATGTTCTTAGAATATTAGCTTAAATGTTATAATATTTTTAAACTATACTTTTTCTATACTTTTTCTTTGCTTTTTCAAGAAATCCAAGAAATAAGATATAAAAAATATAAAAACAGAGAAAATATGAGTCGTTCACAAAGAAATGATAATTTTATCGATAAAACTTTTACGATTATGGCAGACATTATTTTAAAAGTTTTCCCAGCAAGTAAAGAAGAGAAGCAGGCTTTTTTTTACTATAGAGATGGTATGTCAGCACAATCTGAAGGTGAATATGCTGAAGCATTAGAAAATTACTACGAAGCCTTGCAATTTGAAGAAGACCCTTATGACCGTAGTTTTATTTTATATAATATTGGTTTGATCTATTCTAGTAATGGGGAATATTTAAAAGCTTTAGAATATTATCACCAAGCTTTAGAATTAAACCCAAATTTACCACAGGCATTAAATAATATTGCTGTTATATATCATTACCAAGGTGTGAAAGCTTCTGAGAAACAAAATATTGATGTTGCTAAATTACTTTTTAATAAAGCCGCTGAATATTGGAAACAAGCAATTAATCTTGCTCCAAATAATTATATAGAAGCCCAAAATTGGTTACGAACAACAGGTCGACTTTCCACTTAAAAAAAATACATAGTTAGCTTTTCTTACTCGAAACTTATTGATCTTTTTTTTATTTGCACAATCTATTAATCCAAATTTTTTAGTCTAAAATAAGACTCATTTTACTTTTGTTCTTAAGCTTAAATAAAATTAATTAAAAAATTTTCAGGTTTCATTATTATTTAATAATGCAAATAATTAAAAAATGACTGAAAAAACAATAACGAATGATAAAAATGTTAATACAGGTTATATAACACAAGTTATTGGACCAGTTATCGATGCAGTCTTTTCTTCAGGTATATTACCAAAAATTTACAATGCTCTTGAAGTAGAGAGTAAAGAAGGAATTATTATTTGTGAAGTACAACAATTATTAGGGGATAACCGAGTTAGAGCTATTGCAATGAGTGCTACTGATGGTTTACAAAGAGGTGTTAGAGTTATTGATACTAAATCTCCAATCCTAGTTCCTGTGGGTAAACCAACTCTTGGCCGTATTTTTAATGTTTTAGGACAAACTGTAGATAATTTAGCAGATGACACTGGTAAAGAAACATTACCTATTCATAGACCTGCACCAGCCTTTACAGATCTTGAAACTAAACCAGCTATTTTTGAAACGGGTATTAAAGTAGTAGATTTATTAGCTCCTTATCGTAGAGGTGGTAAAATTGGTCTTTTTGGTGGTGCAGGAGTAGGTAAAACTGTTTTAATTATGGAACTAATTAATAATATTGCCAAAGCTCATGGTGGTGTTTCTGTTTTTGGTGGAGTAGGTGAAAGAACACGTGAAGGTAATGATTTATACATGGAGATGAAAGAATCCGGTGTAATCAATGAGAAAAATTTATTAGAATCTAAAGTAGCTTTAGTTTATGGTCAAATGAATGAGCCACCAGGTGCACGTATGCGTGTAGGATTAACTGCTTTAACAATGGCTGAATATTTCCGTGATATTAATAAACAGGATGTTTTATTATTTATTGATAATATTTTTAGATTTGTACAAGCTGGTTCAGAAGTTTCAGCCTTATTAGGACGTATGCCTTCAGCTGTAGGATATCAACCGACTCTAGGTACTGAAATGGGTGCTTTACAAGAACGTATTACATCAACTACTCAAGGCTCAATTACTTCTATCCAAGCTGTTTACGTACCTGCAGATGACTTAACTGATCCAGCTCCAGCTACAACTTTTGCTCATTTAGATGCAACAACTGTATTATCTAGAGGCTTAGCGGCTAAAGGAATATATCCAGCTGTAGATCCTTTAGATTCAACTTCAACTATGTTACAACCTTTAATTGTTGGTGATGAGCATTATAAAACAGCTCAATTAGTTAAAGAAACATTACAACGTTATAAAGAACTACAAGATATTATTGCAATTTTAGGAATTGATGAGCTATCTGAAGAAGATCGTTTAGTTGTAGATCGTGCTAGAAAAATTGAACGTTTTTTATCACAACCATTCTTTGTTGCAGAAATATTTACTGGTTCTCCTGGTAAATATGTAGATTTAGAAAACACGATTAAAGGTTTCAATATGATTTTAGGTGGTGAATTAGACGATTTACCTGAACAAGCTTTTTATTTAGTTGGCGATATTAATGAAGCAATCTCTAAAGCAAAAACTTTTAATAATTAATTAGGGAATTTTCCAATGAGTTTAAATATTCGTGTAATTGCTCCAGATGGATTAATTTGGGATACTTCTGCCGATGAAGTAGTTCTACCTAGTCTTACAGGTCAATTAGGTATACTTACAGGCCATGCTCCTTTAATTACTGCTCTTGAAATCGGAATTCTTAGAATTAAAGTTAATTCCTCTTGGACACCCATTATTGTTCTTGGAGGGTTTGCTGTTATAAAAAATGATGAAGTTATAGTTCTAATTAGTGGAGTAGAAGAAATTATAAAACAAGATTACGCCCAAGCAAAAGAGTTTTTAGCTAAAGCTACAAAAAATTTGGATTTAGCAGAAACAACTAAAGAAAAAATTGATGCATCACAAGAGATGAAAATAGCATCATCTAAGTTACAGGCTTTTAAATTTATAGAGTCTTAAAGCATTAATAAATATTTTTGTAGAAACTATGAGAGAAAATGTTAAAACATTAAAGTTTAAATTTTATTCTATGACGGATATTATCAAAACTTCATCACGTTCACTTACAGAATTATATTTTAACGAGCATTTTGATGAACTAAGGCAACGGGTGTTTCATATTTTAAGTTTTTTATCTTTAATCACATTTTTTACATTTTATAATGTGAAATTATTAGTTAAAATTTTAGAAAGTCCTGTCTCAAATATACAATTTTTTCAACTATCTCCAGGCGAATATTTTGTTTCGACTTTATTAATATCATTTTATGCGGGTGTATTATTTTCTACCCCATTATTATTAAGTCAAACACTTTTCTTTTTTAGACCTGCTTTAACTAAAAATGAAAAAAATATTATAGTAGGTTTGTTGATTAGTTCTATTGTTTTATTTATTTTAGGATTACTCTTTTCTTACTTTCTTTTGATTCCTGCAGCCTTAAATTTTTTTATTTTTTATGGTGCAGAAGTTATCGAGCCTTTTTGGTCTTTTACTCAGTATTTTAATTTTGTATCTACTTTGTTTTTTAGCACAGGATTAGTATTCCAAGTACCGATTGTTCAAATTATTCTAAGTTTATCTAAGATAGTTGACCCAATAAAAATGTTAAATTATTGGCGACCGATGATACTTTTTTCTACAATATTAGGTGCTGTGTTGACACCCTCAGCAGACCCTATAACACAATTATTGTTATCAGGTGCTTTATTTTTGTTATATTTTTTAGGAAGCATAACATCAATTAACTTAGTAAAAAAAGAGGTGATATAAAGAGAATAAGGAATTAATCCCTTATTCTCTTTATATCACCTCTTTTTTTACTATAACCTCTTTCTATCAAGGATTATCAAATAAAAACTTTTTAATTTACCTAATTTCAATATGGAACTTTTGAAAAGACTAATGAAATTTATCATGATAAGCTTTATTTTTATCATTAGTAGTCTTACACTTTCTGTTAAGATGTCAGAAGCATATCCAATTTATGCGCAACAAGCATATACAAACCCGCGTGCAGCAAATGGACGACTTGCATGTGCAAATTGTCATTTAGCAGAAAAACCTGTACAAATAGAATCACCAAAAGCTATATTACCAAATAAAGTTTTTGAAGCAGCAGTAAAGATTCCTTATGCCAAAGATGCCAAACAAATTTTAGGTAATGGTCAGCTGAGTGGATTAAACGTTGGTGCTGTTGTTATCTTACCTGAAGGCTTTAAATTAGCACCAAAAAATTTAATTTCAAAGGAAATTCAGGAAAAAAGTAAAGGGGTTTATATATCTCCTTATAGTTCAACTCAGGATAATATATTGGTAGTTGGTCCAATTGCAGGTGATACACATCAAGAAATTATTTTTCCGATTTTATCACCTGACCCAGCAACTAATAAGAAAATCAATTTCTTAAAATACCCAATTTATGTTGGGGCAAATAGAGGGCGAGGACAAATATATCCTACTGGAGAAAAAAGTAATAACAATATTGTTACTTCTTCTTCCGAAGGTCAAATTGCAGAAATTCAGACTTTAGATAAAGGTGAAACTTCAATAACTATATTAAGTTCTACCGGTAAAGAAACTAAACAAACGATTCCGAAAGGATTATCATTAGTAGTTTCAAAGAAAGACACTATTAAATTAGATCAACCTTTAACAAAAGATCCTAATGTTGGTGGGTTTGGCCAGACGGATGTAGAAATTGTTTTACAAGACCCAAGTAGAGTAATTGGTTTTATAATCTTTGCTTTTTCTGTATTGTTTACTCAAATCTTTTTCGTTATTAAGAAAAAACAATTTGAAAAAGTTCAAGCTGCAGAATTAAAATTTTAGTATTGCTTTTTTTAATAAACTAAAGAAAAATTATTTTTCTTTAGTTTATTAAGGATCTATAGATATATTATCAGATTTATAACGGTTAAAAATTTATTAAACTGTGTCCTCCAAGTTAATTAAGGGAACTTTTTATTTCATAGCTATAGCTATAATCCTTTATTTTTTGTTTATCCTCACCTCGAAATTTTTGTTGATATTCATAAAATCGATCTCTTGGTTTTTTAGAAATTAAAGGTAAGTTTGTTTTTTTAAAACTTTTCGAAGATGGTATAAATAATATTTCGCCATTTTTTGTCTCATTATTGTTCCAAAAACTTAAAAAATCACCTAACCCCATAGAGACAATTTTAACATTACTAGCGATATCTAACAACACTGTATCACTCTCAGATAAGTAAGCAGTTTCACTACGTTCATCTGGCTCAAGAAACTCATGGAGTTCTTCAGGGATACGTGGGAATAAAAAGCGTTGGTAATTTAATTCATATTGAGGTTTCAATTGTGTACGCGATTTTATTAATCTATACTTCGTTAACCATAATTCAATTTTATCGATTCTGGTTTCTGGGAAAGCATATTTATTTTGTAACGTAAATGAGTCATCAAAGTAATCGACATTTGTTAAAGGATAATCCTTCTGGTTATTAGAATTCTCAATAAACCTTATCGTTTTAAAAGGTTCAAGAAGTTCTTCAAGAACTGTTATTAATAAATCTTGTGCTTCTTCTAAATTAGAAAAAACCGGAATGATATTTTTGCTTAATAATTCATCTGTATTTTTATAAACCAGGTCTTCTATTTCTGCTAATCTTAACTCTTTTTTCTCTTTATTCCAAATATCCTCTAACTTAATAGTTTTGATGTTATTTTCTAATATATCTTTAAAGGTTCTATTGAAGCTTACTTCATTTCTTGGTGTTGTAAGGTAAGGCTCAGCATTTGTAAATATTGTGTTATCAAGAAATGCATAATCGTATTCATACTCACTCAAAAAGTAATAAAGCATTCTTTCTTTTCCTGAATCGTCCACTACCATTTCTGTAATTAATTTTGACTCATCTTCTTCCTGCTCTTCTATAGTTAAATCTGGTACCTCTACATTCCCATTTATTCCATATTTTTTTGGTAAAAGTAAAGCTTCTAAAGGTAACTCTGGCAAGCTTCCATATGGAGCTTCAACCTCAAGTGCATGTTCTAAGATAAAGGGTCTATTCCCTGGTCTCCCTTCTATGAACCCTTTCTTATTAAGATCTGCATCAGTCCTCATTAAAAAAGTACCTGCTCTAGCCGATATCGCTTTCCCATAAGAAGAATTTGATAAATCATCAAAATTATTAATTGGTACAGCAACTAAAAATTCTTTTTCTTCTATTTCTGTAGATTTAACAATAAAATAAACCTGGATTTTATTAAGTTTTTCTTTAACCCTTTCATTTAAATTATCTACCTTATCAGGTCCTTCACTTCCATCATTAATACCCCAACGATCAATTTTTTCAGTTTCTTCACTCCATAGATCATCAACATTAAAGTTACTATCAAACAAACTTTTATCACTCTCATTAATTTCCGCTGATACGCGACTTGACACATTAACATCACTAGGTACGTTCTTAGGCACGAAATTTAGGTTCGTCATATTTTCAACTCATTATTTTTGATTATAAATCACCTCTACTTACTATTCCTTAAAAGATAGGAGAATAAATAATAATATATATAATATATTATTTCTTAGGAAAACAAACTGTATTAATAACTTATAATATATAAAATTATAAGAATACAGTTTGTTTGTTTTTTAGATTAAATAATTATATTTGGTTTAAAAGACAGGGAATGTTAATGCATCAGGATAAAAACGATTAGCTTCAATAATAAATCCAGCAGTAAATGTCATCCATCCAACAAATAAAACAGGTGCAGTCGAAAGATATTTTAAGAAATTGTCCATGTTGTTCGATACCTCTTAATTTATTATATATAGTGAAATTTTTATTTTAAGAATCTTATTATCTTGGAGATACAGTAATTTCAGAATCAGGAACTAAAAAATTCCCAGTAGTGAATTCTTGCCAAGCGGATACTGGCCAAATAAATCCTGATGACATAATTTTTAATGCTAATGGTACATCAAGGATAATTTCTTTTTCCGTTGGGTTTGAAGTCGCACCCACTGTATTTAGATAACTACGACCAGCCCAACCTATCCAGCCACTTATGTATAAGAACATCATTCCTGGAATTACAAATTCAACAGCATGATCCCATCTTCCATCTGTTATAAGATGAGGTAAGCCTTCTTTACCACATAATAACTCAGAGTTTGAGTAACGAGTGAATCTTTGCTTAGTTCTAGTAATTTGTTGTTCTAAAGCTAATGCTGGAGGAGACCCAGGCTCATATTTTTTAACCCTTACTTCTAATTTTTTGACACTAGCATCGAATCGCTTATTAAAAGTTGCTGATTCACTACATTTTGTTAAACCTGCAACATCGGCAAATGCTGCTAAAGGTATGCTGAGAGCTAAAAAAAATATTAATACTGATTTCTTAAAATTAAACATTAGTCTGAAAAGTAATGAAAAACTATGAGTTTTAATAAAAAATAAATTTTTCATGTTATATACAGTTTATATTATACATATGTATAGTATAAACTTTATATAATATGGAAAAATGATATAAATATAGTATAGTATATTATTTGTGTAAAATTCAAATTAATTTATTAATCTTACACATTTTTTTTTATCGACGATCAGTATAACGCTGAGAACCGATCTTTTCAAGTTTTTGATTACGTCGAAGTGGTCTCGTTACTAACTCTAAAACGTCAATAGCGTTTGTAAAACCATGGATTTGAGCAAATGTAAATTCAACAGACCATTTTGTATTAATACCCCTTGCTTCTAATGGATTTGCATGTGCCATACCAGTGATAACTAAATCAGGTTTCATATCACGAATCCTATCTACTTGGTTATAATTATCAGGTTTTTCAATAATAATAGGGATTGGAATATTTTTTTCCTTACAAGTTTTTTGTAATAATTGTAGTTCAGCACCTTGATATCGTTTATCCATATAAGGTATACCAATCTCAAACACAATCATTCCTGATCTGATTAAAAAACGTGCTAATGAAATCTCTAATAAATTGTCACCCATAAAGAATACACTTTTGCCGTCAATTAAACTGACATAATATTTTAATTTTTCCCATATTTCATCTTCTCTTTGTTGTAAACCTTTAGGTTCAATACCAAAAACTGTACAAATCTTTTCTAACCAAGCTCTTGTACCATCAGGTCCGATTGGGAATGGAGCACCAATTAGTTTACATTTTCTTCTTCTCATTAATGTTGTTGCAGTTCTACTTAAATATGGATTTACTCCACAAACATAATTGCCTTCATTAATAAGAGGTAGTTCAGTATAACGCTTTGAAGGTAGCCAACCTGAAACTCGAATACCTTGTTTTTTCAATTCTAAAGTAAGTTGATTAACAACTGGATCAGGTATAGAACCAAACAAAATAAGAGGTATATGTTCAATATAATCCTTATCAGGTTCGGTTACTTTTTCTAATTGAATTTCTGATTGCTTTGCATTTGGTCGTTGTGCTAAAGCAGCTAATACAGTATCTTCTCCTTGTGTAAAAGCATAATCAAGACCGTTTGCTCTTGCTACTACAATTGGTAAGCTTATTTCTGCTTCTAATTTTGGTGCAATACCTTCCAAATCCATTTTGATGATTTCTGTTGTACAGGTACCAATCCAAAAAATTACACTAGGGTTTCGGTCTCTTTTTACTTGTAAACATAAACGTTTTAGTTCTTCATAATCACTTAATTGTGCTGATATATCACCTTCTTCTAGTTCAGCCATAGCGTAACGAGGTTCCGCAAAAATCATTACTCCTAAAGCGTTTTGCAAAAAGTACCCACACGTCTTTGTACCAATAACTAAAAAGAAACTATCTTCAATTTTTTGATACAACCAGGCAACACAACTAATTGGACAAAACGTATGATAATTACCTGTTTCGCATTCAAAATTTATCTTTTCTTTTAAATCGTTGTTATCTACATGTTTTATCTGATTCATATAAATCCTTTTACTAAAAAATTAAAATTTAGAAGTCTAATTATTTTAGACTAAATCGAAAATACTTCATTCAAATCATTTTCAATAGTATCAAATTCTAATGTATCGTCATCTTTTTCTTTTGGGTTTAAATAGAAATCAGATAGTAAACTAAATAATTCACGATCTGCAGCTTCTTTTGGAACTACGCCTTCAGGATTAGCAATAAGTTGATCTGCTATATTTAGGTAGTATTCACAAATATAATATAAAGAATTGTCAGATTCTGTCATCTCAAATAAAGTTTTACCTTTTACTCTTGAAACCCTAATGTCTTCAATAAGAGGTAATACTTCTAAAACTGGCATTGGCACTGCATCAATATATTTATCAATTAAATCTCGAGTAGCTGTTCTATTACCGATAAGTCCTGCAAGTCTTAATGCATGTGTTCTAGCTTTTTCTCTTACTGAAGCAGCGATTCTATTTGCTGCAAATAATGCGTCAAAACCATTATCTGTTACAATTAAACAATAATCAGCATAATTTAATGGTGCAGCAAAGCCACCACAAACAACATCTCCTAAAACATCAAATAAAATTACATCATACTCATCAAATGCATTTAATTCTTTTAAAAGTTTTACTGTTTCCCCAACAACGTAACCTCCACAACCAGCTCCAGCAGGTGGTCCTCCTGCTTCAACACAGTCAACTCCTCCGTAACCTTGGTATATAACGTCTTCTGGCCAAATATCTTCATAATGGTAGTCTTTTGCTTGTAATGTATCAATAATCGTTGGAATTAAAAAACCAGTTAATGTAAATGTACTATCATGCTTTGGATCACAACCAATTTGTAAAACACGTTTTCCTCGTCTAGAAAGAGCGACAGAAATGTTACAACTTGTTGTTGATTTACCGATACCACCTTTACCGTAAACAGCTAATTTCATATATGACTCCTGATTTTTATTATGTGTTAACTAAATTATTATTATTTTAAAAATAATTATTAATAATAGCCGCTCTTAAGAGATATTAATTGGTATAAATGATATAAGTATAATACAATATAGTTTTTTACTAAGTATTATATTATTATGTTATATTATTATATATTATAATCTAAATATTTAATATATATACATTTATATAATATAATATAATATAATTTTGATTACTATAAATATTTTGTTTTTTCTTTTTAGTTCATAACTAAAAAATTATTTATTTTAGATTTTTATTCTTTAATTATATATTTAGTTCCATAATTTTTTGATGTTTGGTTTTTTTGTAAATATATAAGCTATACTAATTAAGTATATTCGGGGCAATTTTAATTATATTATAAAAATAGGGGGTAATAATGTTTTTCCAGGATTTTTGTAACGTTTGTAATGATAGTAATATCTTTAATAATATCCTGTTTGCTTGCTGTCTTGTCTCTACAATTTTCTATTGGTTTAGCTTAGGGTTTAAAAATATAAAAATTTTTAATACTTTAGCGAAAATTACTTCACGATTTGCAACCTTAAGTCTCTTTGTTTTTTTATTAAACCGTTGGGTTCAATTTGGCTATTTTCCTTTAAGTAATTTATATGAATCTTTACTATTTTTGTCATGTATACTTTTATTTGTTTATCAAGCTTTAGAATCTAAAACCCAAAGCTCATTATTTGGATGTATTATTGTCCCAATTGTTTTATTTATTACTGGTTTTGCTGCATTAACATTACCCCTTGAGATGCAAAAAGCAAGTGCTTTAGTTCCAGCATTACAATCAAATTGGTTAATGATGCACGTTAGTTTAATGATGCTAAGTTATGCTATATTAATTATTGGGTCATCATTCGCAATAGTTTATGTAGGTGCGTTTTTAGAACTTGAAGATTATATAAAAATGATACCAGTTAGAGCTGCTGAATATGAGAAGCATATGATAAAAACTTTAAACCTAACTAAAAGCCAATTTTTATATCTAGGTTTAGATGTAATTTATAATGAGGAAGAAGATATTGTTATAAATAATCGTACAAAATTTTTATACCATATAGACAATTGGAGTTATAGAGCTATAAGTTTAGGGTTTCCTTTTTTAACTATTGGTATAATAGCCGGTGCTGTTTGGGCAAATGAAGCTTGGGGATCTTATTGGAGTTGGGATCCAAAAGAAACATGGGCTTTAATCACTTGGTTAATTTTCGCAGCATATTTACACCTTCGACTAATAGTAGGTTTAAATGGTAAAAAACCAGCTCTTTTAGCAAGTATAGGATTCTTTGTTGTTTGGATTTGTTATCTTGGGGTTAATTTCTTAGGGCAAGGTTTACATAGCTATGGTTGGTTTACATAAAGCTATGATTGCAGTTGTAGCTAGCTTAAGATTATGAAATTTAATAATAATAAATTTATTTCTATTTTATTCTTAGGTTAGAATTTAAGTACCTTAAAATAAATAATGAATTTATTATTTTTATGACAAAACTGATCTTTTTCAAATAAATAGGAAAAAAAGAGTTGGGCTAAAAATTGAAAGTTCCTTTATCTATCAGAAAATATAAAATAATAATAAAGTTGGGCGTTAAGGTAAATAAAATATATTGTCTTACTATATACTATAGTATATCTAACTCTATTTTATTGAATATAATGGTTCGATAGTATTTTTACAAAAAGGCTAATAAAATATGGAAATCATATTACTAACAAAGTTACCAGAACTGTACTCAATGTATAGTCCAATTGTAGATATTTTACCAATTGTTCCAGTTCTTTTTTTATTACTTGCCTTCCTTTGGCAAGCTTCAGTTGGTTTTAGATAAACAATTTATAAATAGTAGTTTTGTATAAATATATTAGTATCTAGAATATGGGGCTAATATCTTCGGATTACTTAAACTTATTAAACGCAATACCCTTAATCACTTTAATAATTATTTATATATATTTATATTATGATTGAACCTCTTCTTTTTGGTATGGTATTAGGTCTTATCCCAGTAACTTTAATTGGTTTATTTGTTGCTGCTTTTTTACAATACCGTCGCGGAAATAAACTTGGTCTATAAGAAAGAGAGATAATAATTATATTATCTCTCCTGGTTTAAATTTTCAATTACCAACTAGCTTTTCTTACACCAGGCAGTAAACAATTATGTGCCATTTCTCTAACCATGTGTCGGCATAAACCAAAATCTCTATAAACCCCTCGGCTACGCCCAGTTCGCCAACAACGGTTTCTTAATCTTATACGTGAGCTATTTCTTGGTAGCTTTTCTATTTTTTTATGAACTTCCATTTGATCAGAAAAAGTATTTGCCTTTTTAAATTCTAAAAGAAGTGACTTTCGTTTTTCGCTATATTTTATAACTAACCTTTCTCGCTTTTTTTCTCTTTCAATCATTGATTGTTTAGCCATAGAAAATTCCTTAAATAATTTTTTTTATATTTTATTAAATTTGTATATTAAAGTAATTATTTATACTTTAATATACAAACCTAAATAATAGTATAATCTAAATTAACCAAATTTTCCAGCAGTTGAAGCTATAACAAAAGCAGCATAAGTTAAAATATAACCTACTGTAAAATGAACTAACCCAACTAACCTTGCTTGAACAATTGATAGAGCAACAGGTTTGTCACGCCAACGAACTAAGTTTGCAAGAGGTGTACGCTCATGAGCCCAAACTAATGTTTCTATAAGCTCTTGCCAGTATCCTCTCCATGAAATTAAGAACATAAATCCAGTAGCCCAAATTAAATGTCCGAATAAGAACATCCAAGCCCATACAGATAAACTATTCATACCATAAGGATTATAACCGTTTATTAATGGAGATGAATTTAACCATAAATAATCACGTAACCAACCCATAATATAGTTCGAAGACTCGTTAAACTGAGCTGCATTACCTTGCCAAATTGTAACATGTTTCCAATGCCAATAGAAAGTAACCCAACCAATTGTGTTTAACATCCAAAACATTGATAAATAAAAAGCATCCCAAGCTGAAATATCACAAGTACCACCACGACCTGGACCATCACAAGGAAAACTATAACCAAAATCTTTTTTATCTGGCATTAATTTAGAACCACGAGCATCTAAGGCCCCTTTAACTAAGATCAATGTTGTAGTATGTAACCCTAGAGCAATAGCATGGTGTATTAAAAAATCACCAGGTCCAATAGTTAAAAATAAATCATTTTTATCATTATTAATTGCTTCTATCCAACCAGGTAACCAGATTTCGCTTCCAGCAACACTAGCAGGACTTTCTTTTGAAGATAATAAAAGATCAAAACCATAAACTGCCTTTCCTGAAGCAGCTTGGATAAATTGTGCGAAAACAGGTTCTACTAGTATTTGTTTCTCAGGCTGACCAAATGCAACTACAGTATCGTTATGAATGTATAGTCCTAATGTATGGAAACCTAAAAATAAACTAACCCAACTTAAATGAGAAATAATTGCTTCTTTATGCTCAAGCATTCTAGCTAACACGTTATCCTGGTTTGCTTCTGGATCGTAATCTCTAACAAAGAAAATTGCCCCGTGTGCAAATGCCCCTACCATTAAAAACCCAGCTATATACTGATGATGTGTATAAAGAGCTGCTTGAGTTGTAAAATCTTTTGCCATAAAAGCATAAGGAGGTATTGCATACATATGTTGAGCAACTAATGATGTAGTTACACCTAATGCTGCTAGAGCTAAACCAAGTTGGATATGTAAAGAGTTTGTTATTGTATCAAATAATCCTCGATGTCCTGCACCTAATCTTCCACCAGGTGGACGATGTGCATCTAGGATTTCTTTCATATTATGGCCAATAGCAAAATTTGTTCTATACATATGACCAGCAATTATAAAGACAACTGCAATTGCAAGATGATGATGTGCAATATCAGTAAGCCAAAGAGATTGAGACTGTGGGTGGAAACCACCTAAGAATGTTAAAATAGCAGTACCGGCACCTGTATTTGTACCAAAAATATGTTCTACAGTATCAGGGTTTTGGGAATAAGCATTCCAATTACCATCAAAAAATGGAGTTAAACCATCTGGGTGCGGTAAAGTTGTTAAGAAATTATCCCAACCAACATGGATACCACGAGATGCTGGAATAGCAACATGAACTAAATGTCCTGTCCAGGCTAAAGAGCTTACCCCAAATAAACCTGTTAAATGATGGTTTAAACGTGACTCATTAGTTTTAAACCAAGATAGGCTTGGACGGAATTTTGGTTGTAAATGTAACCAACCAGCAAATAATAATAAGCTAGATAAGGCTATTAAAAAAATAGACCCAACATATAAATCATTATTTGTTCTCATTCCAATAGTATACCACCAATGGTAAACACCTGAATAAGATATATTTACTGGGTAAAATGCACCACCCTTTGTGAAAGCTTTCATTGCAAGCTCACCAAAATGTGGATCCCAAATTGTGTGTGCAATTGGTTTTACTTTTAATGGGTTTAAAGACCATTGTTCAAAGTTACCTTGCCAAGCAACATGGAATAAATTACCAGATGTCCAAAGAAAAATAATTGCTAAATGACCGAAATGAGAAGCAAAGATTTTTTGATATAAATTTTCTTCTGTCATCCCATCATGTGTTTCAAAGTCATGGGCTGTTGCAATTCCAAACCAAATTCTTCTAGTTGTCGGATCTTGTGCTAAAGCTTGGCTAAATTTTGGAAATTTAGTTACCATAAATATTTTACCTCGTTAATTTTATCCTACAGAAATAATTCTTGCTAAGAAGAAAGACCATGTTGTCCCAATACCACCTAATAGATAATGCGCTAATCCCACAGCTCGACCTTGAGTAATACTTAATGCTCGAGGTTGAATTGCTGGTGCAACTTTAATTTTGTTATGAGCCCAAACAATTGATTCAATAAGCTCTTGCCAATAGCCACGACCACTAAATAAGAACATTAAACTAAATGCCCAAATGAAATGCGCCCCAAGGAAGATTAAACCATAAGCAGATAAAGAAGATCCATATGATTGAATTACTTGTGATGCTTGTGCCCATAAAAAATCTCGTAACCACCCATTAATAGTAATTGCACTTTGGGCAAAGTTACCACCACTAATGTGGGAAACTGTTCCTGTTGGTGTTACTGATCCCCAAACATCAGATTGCATTTTCCAACTGAAATGGAATATAACTACTGAAATTGAGTTGTACATCCAGAATAAACCTAAAAAGATATGATCCCAAGCCGAAACTTGACAAGTACCACCTCTTCCTGGTCCATCACAAGGGAAACGGAAACCTAAATTAGCTTTATCAGGGATTAGTTTTGAACTACGAGCATATAAAACACCCTTTAATAAAATTAAAACAGTCACATGGATTGTGAAAGCATGAATATGGTGAACCATAAAATCAGCTGTACTTAATTTTATTGGCATTATAGCAATTTTTGATCCAATAGAAACAATATCACCACCAAATACGTAGCTTGCTGTTGTTAAAGCATTTGGTGCCGTACTACTTGGTGCTAATAAATGTAAATTTTGAATTGCTTGCGCAAAAATAGGTTTTAAAGGAATACCTGTATCTGAAAACATATCTGGCGCACGTCCTAATGCTCTCATTGTATCATTATGTATGTATAACCCAAAACTATGGAAGCCTAAGAATATACAAACCCAATTTAAATGAGAAATAATAGAATCTCTATGACGAACAACTCTATCTAATAAATTATTATAGTTTTTTGCTGGGTTATAATCACGAACCATAAAAATAGCTCCGTGTGCTGCACCACCTACAATACAAAATCCTCCAATCCACATATGATGAGTAAATAAAGAAAGTTGCGTAGCATAATCAGTAGCAATATAAGGATATGGAGGCATTGCATACATATGATGAGCAACTATAATGCTTAACGATCCCATCATCGCCAGATTAATAGCTAGTTGCGCATGCCATGAAGTTGTTAAAATTTCATAAAGACCTGTATGCCCAGCACCAGTAAAGGGCCCTTTATGAGCTTCTAAAATTTCTTTCATACTATGTCCAATTCCCCAATTTGTACGGTACATATGACCTGCAACGATAAATAATACTGCTAAAGCTAAATGGTGATGAGCAGTATCACTTAACCAAAGTCCACCTGTTACGGGGTTTAATCCACCTTTAAACGTTAAAAAATCAGAATATTCACCCCAATTCAATGAAAAGAAAGGAACTAAACCTTTTTTGAAACTTGGGTAAAGTTGTCCAATTAATTCCCTATTAATAATAAATTCATAAGGTAAAGGAATTTCTTGTGAAGCAACACCAGCATCTAATAATTTATTAATAGGTAATGCTATATGAATTTGGTGTCCAGACCAAGCTAAACAACCTAAACCTAATAAACCAGATAAATGGTGATTTAACATTGATTCTGCATTTTGGAACCACTCTAATTTTGGAGCAGCTTTATGATAATGGAACCAGCCCCCAAATAACATTAATCCAGACATAATTAATCCACCAATGGCAGTCCAGTATAATTCAATTTCACTTGTTATACCTTCAGCACGCCATAATTGGAAAAAACCTGATGTTATTTGAACACCTTGGAAATTACCACCAACATCTCCATTTAAGATTTCTTGACCAACAATAGGCCATACGATTTGTGCACTTGGCTTAATACTAATAGGGTTATTTAACCATGCTAAATAATTCGAGAAATAAGCACCATGAAAATGCATTCCACTTATCCATAAAAATATTATTGCTAGTTGCCCAAAATGTGCACTAAAAATCTTTCTAGAAACTTCTTCTAAAGAGTTTGTTTGACTATCAAAATCATGTGCATCTGCGTGTAGATTCCAAATCCAAGTAGTTGTTTTTGGACCTTTAGACAATGTACGTGAAAAATGCCCGGGTTTAGCCCATTTTTCGAAACTAGTTTTGTTAACATCACGATCAACTAGAACTTTAACTTTGGCTGCTTGCTTTTTGGAGTTCATTTACCTTTTCCTCTCTGGAGACATAAAGATAGGAAACGCTCAAGTCTCATGAAATAGTTATACTATTCCGAATTGAGTTTTCATTAATATATTATAACTAATTTTCTAGAAAAAAGAAACTCTATTATATTATATCAATAACTAATATATAATTTCTTGTAATAATAAGGCTTTATAAATTTCTATAAGTATTAAAAATATTTTATTTATTTAAATATTTTTATAACAACATTATACTTTACCCCCAAGGGAATTCGAATCCCTGTTCCCTCCGTGAAAAGGAGATGTCCTAGGCCTCTAGACGATGGGGGCTTAAATTATTTTTTATACTTTTAGTATAAAAAACAATTTCTACATATTTATTTGAGCAGGCCCAGAAGGAATTGAACCTACATTAGAAACTTAGAAGGTTCCGGTCTTTATCCATTAGACGATGAGCCCATTTATCTAAAAATTATTACTTTTTTAATAGCTTCTAGAATAATGCTTATAAATTATAATAGTATGTATATATATATATATACGATATGAACATAACTTTGTCAAATGCTATAAATTAATTATTATTAAAAATTAAAGCAGAAGAATCAAAGATATAATATTTTATGTTTAGAAATAATTTCTAAACTTAAAATATTATATCAAAAAAGGAAACTAGTAGTTACATTAATTTTGTAGTTTTACAAAAAATTATTAACCAACACAACAAATAATGTTGAGCTTCCAAAGCTTTTCCGAAAACTAAATTAACTGAGGACCTTCAATAAAGGCTACAGTAGACAAGTCTCTAGAAAATAAGAAATGATGTCTTATCCTTAATAACGGTCTCCAGCAGGTCTTGCTTGAACAGCATAACTTGAAATCGTGTATTGAATGTTACGACCACTAATTTCGTTACGTTCTAAATAGAAACCAGGTTCGTTTGAAGGTCGTTGTACAATGAATGATAATACACAACTTTCTGTACCGATACTAGCATCAAACGCGTTGATTTTAATGTAACCTTCTGGGTTAACTTTTCTACATTCACCAAGTTCATACATTAATGCAGCAGGATCTTGAATGTCAAATAAAGGAAGACCCCATAATTCCCAGTATGAGTTACGTGGGTGTGGATCATCTGTCCATTCTACACTAACAGCCCATCCTTTTGACATAGCATAAGCAACTTGTTGTTTAATTTGGTCATCACTTAGATCTGGTAAAAACGAAAAACATCCTTGTGTAACTCTCATCACTATTCAAATATTCCTTAAAGATAAATTATAGAAATTTTATTTTTAGTTATATACTAAATTTTTTATTTGCTCTCTACTTTCACTTAAAATAATATGGGGTATTAAGTATTTTTTCTGAAGTTATAACAAATTTAAGGTCAAGTCTGAATTTTATAACAAAATAATCAATATAACTTTAAGAATAAAGTAAATAAAATTATTAGGTATATTTTCTAGCTACCTAAAGATAGCTAGAATTATCCAGAATTAATCTCTTATAAATTTGGTTTCAGTATACTAGTTGCTTTCAGTTGGAAGCTCAACGAAATCAGGTGTATCTGTTGAAGTGTAATCGAAAGTAATATCTTTCCATAAATCTAACGCTGCTTTTAAAGGACCACAAGTAGTCGCTGCATTACGTAAAATTTCAGGACCTTCTCCAACATAGTCACGACCTTCATTACGAGCTAGAACCATAGATTCTAGAGCAACACGGTTTGCTGTCGCACCGGATTGAATACCATCAGGGTGACCAATAGTACCACCACCAAATTGTAGAACCACATCGTCACCTAAATAGTAAAGAAGTTGGTGCATTTGACCACAATGGATTCCACCTGAAGCTACAGGAACACATTTTCTAAGAGATGCCCAATCCATGTCGAAGAATAAACCTTCAGCTAAATTAATTTTAAGTTGAGTTAATAATAAAGAGTTGTAGAATCCTCTAACCATTAAAGGATCTCCTTCTAATTTACCAACAACTGTACCAGCATGGATATGGTCTACACCACACATACGCATCCATTTACAGATAACTCGGAAGTTAATACCATGGTTTTTTTGACGAGCATAAGTAGAATTACCTGCACGATGTAAATGTAAAATCATCTCAGCTTTTCGTGCCCAGATAGCCATAGTTTGAATAGCAGTATAACCGATAACTAAATCGATCATTACAATAACAGTACCAATTGAATGAGCGTACTCTGCACGTTCATACATTTGTTCCATTGTTGCAGCAGTAATGTTAAGGTAAGAACCTTTAACTTCACCTGTTGCAGCAGCGGCACGGTTAACACCTTCCATACAGTATAAGAAACGTTCTTTCCAACGCATGAATGGTTGTGAGTTAATGTTCTCATCATCCTTAAGGAAATCAAGACCACCACATAAACCTTCATAAACTACACGTCCGTAGTTTTTACCTGAAAGACCTAATTTAGGTTTTACAGTAGCACCTAAGAAAGGACGACCAAATTTGTCTAATCTTTCTCTTTCCACAACAATACCAGTTGCTGGACCTTGGAAAGTTTTTAAGTAAGCAAAAGGAATTCTCATGTCTTCTAGACGTAAAGCTTTAACAGCTTTAAAACCGAAAACGTTACCAATAATAGAAGCTGTTAAATTCGCAAGAGAACCTTCCTCAAATAAATCACATTCATAAGCAATATATGCAAAGTATTGGTCGCTTGTTCCAGGTACTGGATCTACTCTATATGCTTTTGCTCTATAGATATCGCAAGCAGTTAATAAGTCTGTCCAAACTACCGTCCATGTTGCAGTAGAAGATTCACCCGCAACAGCAGCGGCAGCTTCTACGGGATCTACGCCTGGTTGTGGAGTTATACGGAATAGAGCTAGAATATCAGTGTCTTTAACGTTATAATCAGCATCCCAATATCCCATTTTGGCATACGGAATTACACCTGATTCGTAACGCTCACTTTTTAATCGAGTTCTTTCCTGCACATTCTCAGGCATATAGATTCTCCGAAGCCAGCAACAAGCTCTTAATAGTTTTTATCCTTTAATGAGGGAATAATTTAGAAGTCCCTAAGGTATATAAATACTATACTTTAGAAAGGTATTAACTTTTGTGCATTATTAAATAAAAGGATAATTTTTATTAATTATTTATGATATCATATTATTATGTATTAAATTACTTAAAAAGAGTTGTATATAGATTTCTAATATAATATAAATAGTTGAATTTGATTACTCTAGGGTTATTTGATTTATAAAGGCGATATAGCCAAGTGGTAAGGCCGTGGATTGCAAATCCTCTATCCCCAGTTCGAATCTGGGTGTCGCCTAATATCAAAAAACTTTAAACTAACGAATAGTTCTAAAAGTATATTTTTAAGGTAATTGTTATATGATGTAATGTTGTAACTGGGGGTGTGGCGGAATGGTAGACGCAACGGACTTAAAACTTTGAGCATCAAATCATTAACGTGATTAGCCAAGTAAGTTCTCAAATTCAAGGAAATCTAAGTCATAATTATGATAAGACAATCTTGAGCCAAGGATTAGTATAGTTAATTATTAATTAAGGTGCAGAGACTCGACGGGAACTACCTTAATTGGTAAAGAGAGAGTCCAATTTTGAGAAAAAAAATGTATATATACCTTTTTTATTATTGATGAAAATCATATCAAAATGAAAATCCGTTGATGCAAATCGTGAGGGTTCAAGTCCCTCCACCCCCAAATAAAAACTATTATAGAAATAATAGAATAAAAAAATAAAATTTTTTATGTGTATTTGTTTAAATTGTGATCGTATAGACACTTGTGAAGTTTATTTTATTGTAGAGCAAAAACATAATGAAAAAAAAATATATGAAATAATCCCCCCCCCATTCTTCCCTCAATCTGCTACTTTATTGTGTATAAATTTTTTTTCTAAAAAAAATTTATATCTCCTAGAATGGGATGTTAACGAATGTTTATCTTATCAAGAAAAGCCTGGTAGTTGGATGTCATTCAAACAAAAAAATCCTCGATACTCATCTTATCTTTCTTTTGACTTATTATTTTAAAAGAATTTATTAGAACTATAAAATGTTTTTATTATATGTAATAATTTATAAGATTTGATCCATAAAGTTTGATAGTTAGCTATCAAACTTTAATAGTGGCATGTAATAGTAAATTAATATTCAAAATTATGTTTTACCATTAGGATTACTATATAGACCTTAACATTTTAATTATCTAGTTTTCGATTAACCACTCTCACAGAGACTAGAAGCTTGTTATCCTTTATTTACTTTTTATTACTTTACACTTCTGCAGGTTTATAATAATCCTTATTAAATAATTCTTCAATATTCTTTAAAGAATTTCTACCTCTATCAGCTTCAAATTCAGGATATTCTTTTAATGAAGAAGTACTTACTGAGGAGTCACGTGTTAGAGCAATTTCCCCTGTTCTAGATAATTGTAAAATATTATATTTTTCTAATATTTTTTGAAGAGCCGCAACCTTTCCAGGATCAGCTGTTACTTCTAAGATAAGTGTAGATTCTGTGATATCAGTAATTTTAAATCTGAATACTTCAGCTAAATTTATAATTTCCTCTCGTTCTATAATATTTACTTGTAGTTTTATTAAAACTAACTCTCTCTGCACTAAAGGTAAGTATGTTATATCTTGGACATTAACAACATTAATTAATTTTTTTATTTGCTTAGTTAACTGGCTAGCCGCATCTGAGCCATCACTTTGGTTTATTACTACTATTGTTATTCGCTCATAACATTTTCTTTCACATGCTGCCATTGTAATACTTTCAATCTGGAATCGTCTTCTAGTTAATAAGCTTACAATACGAACTAATCCTCCGGCATCCTTTTCAACTAATACTGAAATAGTTCTTTTCATAATTATTTTAAATATTATTTTAATTAATAAATTCAATACAATAAATTGAACAAAAAAGAAAATTCCCCCTTTTTTGTTCAAATTATTTTACTGGGTTACTTCAACTATAACAGAAAAAGCTGAAGGGTCTAAAATAGCTAACTGGGATAACATTTTACGGTTTAGAAGAATTTTTGATCGTTTTAAATTATGGATGAATCTACTATACTTTAAGTTATAATTACTTACTGCAGCATTGATTCTTGTAATCCATAATTGACGAAATATTCTTTTTTTCTCTTTTCTTCCACGATATGCATATATCAAGCTTTTAATTACTTGTTGATTTGCTACACGGAATAAACTTGAATGAGCACCACAAAACCCTTTTGCCAGTTTTAAGATTTTGTTTCTACGGGTCCTAGCGACATTACCTCGCTTAACTCTTACCATTAATTTTCTTATCGTTATAGGCTAACAAACTAACATTTTTCTTATTGCTTTTGTATCTGATTTACTTACTACAATGGTGTTTGCTAAATTTCTCTTTTGCTTAGAAGATTTTTTTTCTAAAAGATGTCCCTTAAAAGCTTTACGTCTAACAAACCTTTTTCCTGCAATAAGTTTATAACGTTTTTTTGCAGCTTTTCTTGTTTTAAGTTTTGGCATAATTTTTTTGATATCTATATATTTTTATATCATCGATTACTAATTATTTAAAGAACCTCGATCAATAAATTCTTTTATTTTTTTATTTGTTTTTAGATATGAATTGTTTCATCGCCAGGTTCCCAATCACTAGGACAGACCTCATCAGGGTTTTCTGTTATATGTTGAATGGCTTGTAAAATCCTTAAGGTTTCATCAACACTACGACCAAAAGATAAATTATTCGTAGTTGAATATTGTATAACACCTTTTTTATCAATAATAAACAAACCACGTAAAGCAACTCCAGAATCATGTAAAATATTATAAGAATTACTAATTTCTTTTTTCAAGTCAGAAACTAAAGGATAACTTAATGGACCTAAACCTCCATCTTCACGTTTCGTTTGTACCCATGACAAATGTGAATATTCACTATCAACAGAAACAGCTAAAACTTCAGTGTCTAGTGAACTGAATTCTTTAAAGCGATCACTAAATGACGTTATTTCGGTAGGACAAACAAAAGTAAAATTTAATGGATAAAAAAATAGAACAACATATTTTTTTTTACGATAATCTGATAACCGAATTTTATAACGTTCTTCGTCATAAACTGCTATTGCCTCAAAATCTGGGGCAATTTTCCCTACCTGCGCATTATTATTATTCATAATAATATTTTCCTTATATAATTAATCACAGTTACTTTTATCTCTCTATACTATAAAGAATAATATTCTTTAAAGTAACTTATTGGTTTTGTCTCTTTAAGTTCCAAAATAATAATCAAGATACATTTAATATATAGTATGCCAATCTTTTTCAGAATTTAGAGGTTTCATTAACCCCATCTGTATTAAATTAATTAAAATAATAGAATAGTTTCCTGTTCGTTGGAAAAAGAACATAAAATTCTGTAAAACATGACCGTAATGTGCTTTTTCCTTCACATCAATTTCTGTTAATGCTAAATTTGCTTCAGCACATTTGTCTAGGTGTTTGAAAAAACTTGGGTGGTTTACATTTAAAATAACAGGAAATAGGCGTCCTGCACTTTGGTTTGTTTTTTTAATTACATGAATATCAAATTTACGGGCATCTAAACCTAAGGTAGCATAAAAACTACTTCTTTGTAAATCATTTAAATACATAGTTGCAAAAACCGATAACAGAAAAAACCTACACCAAAGTTTAGCAACAGTAGTAGTTAATAATTCTGGTTGTGATTTTAAAATAGCAGCAAAAAAGTCTCCATGTCTATTTTCATCTTGGCACCAACTTTCAAAAAATCTAAATATTGGATAAATACGATACTCAGGGTTTTTTTCTAAATGTCTATAAATTGTTATATATCTCCAATAACCAATTTTTTCTGATAAATATGTAGCATAAAAAATAAATTTAGGCGAAAAAAAAGTATATTTACGACTTTTAGTTAAAAACCCTAAATCAAGGGTTAAATTAAAATCACTCATTGATTTATTTAAAAACCCTGCGTGTCTTGCTTCATCCCTAGACATAAAAGCAAATCCTTCAGCTAATAAAGGGTTTTTTGTTTTAAGGTTTCTTGATAATTCCTTATATAATAAAAAACCTGAAAATTCAGCTGTACATGATCTTTCTAAAAACTCTGTAATAAGAGATTTTGTACGTTTATCAAAATGAGCCCAAGATTGATTAAACTCCTGATCACGAATAAAGTGATGTTGGTTATAATCCATACGGAACTCTTCTATAATTGATTCAAGTTCTGACTTATTAGAATTAATGTCTAAATTAGCCATTGCATCAAAATCAGTTGTATAAAAGCGAGGTGTAAGTAAAGACTCACCTGCAGGAGTTTTTGTTTTTACTGCATTTGTTTCATTATTTTTATTACTGTTAATCGATTTAGTCATAGATTTTACCCCTAGTATAAATTAATAGTTAGTTATTATTTTACAGTTTTAATTTAAAGCTTTATTTATTTCTCATTCCGATTAGTGAAACTCACTAAATTATTTCAATTTCGTATTTATTTATTTATTTTACGAATAAAGAATTTTAAGTTCGGACTTTATTTTATACCCAAACCGGAACACCTACAACTAAAGCTAATTTTATATCTTTTTTTTTAGTTCATCTAGCCTCTCCTATATTTAATATTATTATATATTATATACTAAATAATATAATAATAAACAATTTATAAAAATGACTCTTTAAAGTCAGTAGATATTAAATTGTATTGATTTTGACCTAGAGTTAAATTAAAGTATATAATAAAATCTATATTGATTATATATTTTCAAAAATTAAGGAATACTCATGGATATAATTAGCTTAGGTTGGGCTACAATTATGATGATATTTACGTTTTCTCTTTCGCTAGTCGTTTGGGGCCGTAATGGGTTTTAAGATGATATAATTTTAAGCATAAGGATGTAATAATTTATGGGTGGAGAAATTTTATCAATCGGTGTTTTATGTTTCAGTATGGTGCTAATCGGTTTATCTCTTGGGTTTCTATTATTAAAAGTTCAGGGAGAATAAAAAAGTAAATTAAAATAATCAATAATAATTAAATTATTAACTTTATTAAATTATTTGTTATATATATATACTGTTATGAGTAATGTGAACATTTTTAGTATATTATCAATAATACTCAATTTTTCATTAGTTCTTATTATACTAGTTAGAAGTCCTAATGAACAGAGCTTACAGGAAAATTTAGACCCGTTTAAACTTTTTGAAAGTTCTAGTAGAGCAGAAAAATCAATCGACAAATTAATCCAAATATTAACTATTTTATATTTCGTTTTAGCTCTAGTGTATACTATTCAGAGATATCTTTAAGGGTTATAATGAATAGATAAAAAGATAATGAGCTATTACAATTAAGGTATTATATTTATATTAATTAATAAATAATAAGGGGCTGTATTGGTTTCGACATTTATAATTCTATTAATCAATAAGCAGATTTAAATACTTAAAACATATAGTAATTGCAAACAACATTATTAATTTTAACAAAAACCAAGTCTTTGCATAAATTTCTTGAATTTTAACCTCAATCAATTCTATAATTGTTGATTGAACTAGGAATAAGATTATTTTCCCCTAAAACTTTACAAAACTTTAGTTTTGGTATTATTATTATAAATAAAGTATTCTAATTTTATTTATTGTTATAAAATAAACATAAACTCATCAACTTTCTTGTTAGAAATTCGTTTATTTAGCGTTTTAAATGTAACGGAAGTAAACTAATTGATAACTAAATCTGTGATTACATTGATTAGTTTGATGATTATTTTAAATGGACGTGGGTTCGAGTCCCACCAGCTCCTCACTTCTATAAATTATAAAATGAGATTTATAGAACGAATTTTCGCATTTGTGGCCGAGTGGTTGAAGGCAACGGACTCATAATCCGTCTTCTTATTAGAACACCGCTGGTTCGAACCCAGCCAGATGCAAATTACTTAGTTCTAAACCTTTGTTTTAGACGACTTCCTTTACCTACAATACTACGTAAATAATATAATTTTGATCTTCTTACACGAGAAGATTTAATTACTTCAATTGATTCAAATTTAGGGGAATGTATTAAAAAATTTCTTTCTACGCCAATACCTTGGAATACTTTTCTAACTGAGATTGTTAAATTAATCCCACTATTATTTTTCCCTAAGATAATCCCTTGATAGTATTGTATTCTCTCTTTATTACCTTCTTTAATAAATACTCCAATCTTTACTGTGTCACCTACAAATATTTTTGATAGATTCTTTTTAATATGAACACTTTCAACAGAATCAATAAGTTCTTTATCATTTAAGAATGTTGCTTGCTTTATATTTTTCATTAATTTATTATTTATAATATTTTACTAAAGGATAATTAAAATAAACTTTCAAGTTTTTACAAAACTTATCATACCATAGTATATCTTAAAAAAGTATTTTTATTTTAACTTATAGTCTAAAAAAAATAAAAATTATTTATTTTTAGCTTTTCTACTAATCAAAAATTAAAATTTATTTACTAAGTAAAGGTATGATAACCCTTAAAAATGAAGTTTACAAAATTCTATAACCAATTATATATTATAGGTGTACACTAATTATTATCTAGTATATTTCTAGTATATTAGTATACTATTACTATTACTATTATTTAATTTGTTCTTCATTTCTAAACTTCATTTTAACTAAACTAAACTAAAAATTATAAAGACCAATCTGATTTGAATAAAGAAACAAATTATTTTTCATAAATTAATAAATAAATAAACATGGCTCATAAAAAAGGTGCGGGAAGTACAAAAAATGGACGAGATTCTAAATCAAAACGTCTTGGGGTAAAATGTTTCCAAGGACACCCAGTACAAGCTGGTAATATTTTAATAAGACAAAGAGGGTTAAGTTTTAAACCAGGTTCTAATGTAGGGGTTGGGAAAGATTACACTTTATATGCACTTACAGAAGGGTTGGTTTCTTTTAAAAAGACAAAGAAAAAAACATGCATTTCAGTTTCTGCTACTCTTTAATATAATTATACTAAAGACCAGTGAACAATAAGCCTAGCATATATAAAACTATACTATGCGTATTATTTATTAGTGTACTGAAATTATAAATAAAGATAATATTGGAAAGATATTTCTTTACACGAATAACAGAAGGATAATTCAGAAAGAAATTATATTGCGTTATAAAGAAAAGGTTCTAGATAGACTTGGTTACTTTAATAAAAGGCCTAATATTAACTTATTATTATCTATAGCTAAGGTAAAACCTAATCTTATTATTTATATAAATAGATTATACTATATAATTTAATAAGCTTGAATGACATTATCGACAAAGTAATCTGTAGTCCTTCAAAAATTTACTGTTAATTTCTATTTCTAGAATTAGATGTTTTGCATAGTTCAAGAAAATATATTTTATTAGAGAAAAGAAAGAAAATATAAAATTATGACACCATCTTTAACAAATTTTTTATCCAGCTTAATTGCTGGTGGGCTTATTGTAGTTTTACCTATCAGTCTTGCATTATTATTTGTCAGTAAAAAAGATGCTTTAACTCGTGTACCACCAAAAAAATAGTCATTAAAAACAAAAATTTTAAAAGTTAGTTTTTTAATTTTTGTTTTTTTTATTTCTATAAATAAAAAATGGATAGAAGGTTTTATAGTTTCTAATTCAATAATAAATAATTTTTCAAAAGTTTAATAATTCATGATAAACATAGTTTTTGGAGCAAACTTTCTTCTAGGCCTTATAATAATTCTCGGTGTACTAATTTTATATTTTTTAAGAATTATAAGACCAGAACTATCACGTGACGAAGATATTTTTTTTACAACATTAGGGTTGATTTACGGCTCTATTTTAATTATTCATGGATGGCGACTTGACCCAATACTATTATTCAGTCAAGTTCTTTTAGTCAGTATTGCTCTTGCAGCTGGTTGGGAAAATATTCGACTTAGAGGCTTAATTGCCAAAAAAATTAAAGAACAATTAAAATTACCAAAAATTTATTCTAATAAATCTAAGTAAACTTTGTTGGTAATTCTTGTTTTTTTGTTTCAGTAATTAAAATATTTTATAGGTTTAATCTAATATGTTCAAAAAATTTTTTATAAGTTTAACTATTGCTTGTTTAGCAAATTCAGTTGGTTCATCAGTTTTAGCTATAGACCTAGATGAAGCAACAAGAACAATACCTGTAACTAGTGATGGTAAAACAACAGTCTTAACTCCAGAACAAGTTAAAAGAGGGAAAAGATTATTTAATTCTAGTTGTGGTCAATGTCATGTTGGTGGAGTAACAAAAACAAATCCAAATTTAGGTCTTGACTCTGAAGCTCTAAGTTTAGCAACACCATCACGTAATAATATTAATGGTTTAGTTGATTATATGAAAGATCCAACAACTTATGATGGTTTAGAATCAATTGCAGAGATTCACCCAAGTATTAAAAGTGCTAATATTTTCACAAGAATGCGATCATTAGATGAAAATGATTTAGTAGATATTGCTGGTCATATATTACTACAACCTAAGATTGTTTCTGAGAAATGGGGTGGCGGTAAAATTTATTATTAATTAAAAAATAAAGCAGTAAAGATTTTTAATCTCGCTTTCTATATTAAAAAAATAATAGATTTTTATTTTGTTAAATTAAAAAAGACTCTATACGAGAATTATCAATGAAAAATTTTTTTTTTGGTTTCTTTATTGCATGCTTAGCTTTAATTAGTTTTCAAAATCCAGCTCAAGCGGTAGATCTTAATAATGGGGAAAACGTTTTTACAGCTAATTGTTCAGCATGTCATGCTGGTGGTAACAATGTTATTATGCCTGAAAAAACTTTAAAGAAAGATGCTTTATCTACTAATCAAATGAATAGTGTTAATGCGATTACTTATCAGGTAACAAATGGTAAAAATGCCATGCCAGCTTTTGGTGGTCGTCTAGCTGAAAGTGATATTGAAGATGTAGCTAATTTCGTTCTTTCTCAATCTGAAAAAGACTGGGGTTAATAATTTAATCTTATATATAATATGAATAGTATTATTCTTATAATAATATTATTCTTATTATATATAAACAATAAAACAATAAAACCTAACCAAACCTTTATCACTTCTAAAACCTTTTTATTTAATAATACAACAAAACAGTGAGTAAAAAAATATTATATCAAGAACATGCAAGGCAAGCACTTGAAAAAGGAATGAAAGTATTAGTTGAAGCAGTTTCGGTTACTTTAGGGCCAAAAGGTAGAAATGTAGTTTTAGATAAAAAATATGGTTCACCGCAAATAATTAATGATGGGGTGAGTATCGCTAAAGAGATTGAATTAAAAGATAATATTTTTAATACTGGTGTATCTTTAATAAGACAAGCAGCTTCAAAAACAAATGATGTAGCTGGTGATGGTACAACTACAGCAACTGTTTTAGCGTACGCAATTGTAAAAAAAGGAATGAAGAATGTAGCCGCAGGTTCAAACCCAATTTCTTTAAAGTTTGGTCTTGAAAAAGCTACAAAATATTTAACTAACCAAATATTAGATTACGCTCGTCCTATTGAAAATAATATGGCAATAGAACAAGTAGCAACAATTTCTTCTGGTAACGATAAAGAGATTGGGTCTATGATTGCAAGAGCTTTAAAAACTGTTGGGCGTGATGGTGTTATTTCTTTAGAAGAAAGTAACAATACATTTATTGAATTAGCAATAACGGAAGGTATGAGACTAGATAAAGGTTTTATTTCTCCCTATTTTATTACAAATGCAGAAAAAGCTGAAGTTGAATACGATAACCCTTTTATTTTAATTACAAATAAAAAGCTTACTCTTGTTCAACAAGATTTAATCCCTATTCTAGAAAAAGTTGCATTTACTAAAAGACCTTTACTAATAATTGCTGAAGATATTGAAAAAGAGGCATTATCTACTCTAGTTCTTAATAAATTGAGAGGGATTGTTAATGTTGTTGCCATACGAGCACCTGGGTTTGGGGATCTTCGTAAATCTTTATTAGAAGATATTGCAATATTAACTGGTGGAACTTTAATTACAGAAGAATTAGGTTTACGTTTAGATAGTGTTGAATTAGAGTTATTAGGTAAAGCTTCACGAATAACTGTTACAAAGGATTCAACTACTATTATTACTGAAGGTAATTTGGATAATATTAAAAATCGTTGTGAGCAATTAAAAAAACAAATTGCGATGAACGAGTCAGCATATGAAATTGAAAAACTGAAGGATAGAATTGCTAAGCTTTCTGGTGGAATTGCAGTTATTAAGGTTGGTGCTGTGACAGAAACAGAAATGAAAGACAAAAAACTACGATTAGAAGATGCAATAAACGCAACACGTGCAGCAGTTGAAGAAGGTGTTATCCCCGGTGGTGGTGCAACACTAACACATTTATCAACACCATTAAAATTATGGGCTAAACAAAATTTAAAAGATGACCAACTTATTGGGGCTTATATTTTAGCAGATTCTATTAAAGAACCACTTAAAAGAATCGCGGAAAATACTGGAAAAAATGGTAGTGTTATAACGGACTTAGTTGAAGAACAGTATTTTGAGTTTGGTTATAATGCTGAAACAAATGAGTTTGGTGATATGTTTGACTATGGTATTGTTGATCCAGCAAAAGTAACACGTTCAGCATTACAAAATGCGATCTCTATTGCTAGCATGATTTTAACAACTGAATGTATTGTTGTTAGTAACAAAACAAACCAAGCTTAATTATAAATATAATTTCGGGATTGACGGGACTCGAACCCGCAACTTTCACCGTGACAGGGTGATACTCTAACCAAATTGAGATACAACCCCCCTAGGTATATCTAAATAGACTATGGATATAATATGCCACAACCATATACTTTTTGTCAATAGGCATAACTACAAAAAAATTTTATATTCTTTTTGGGCTTGTCGAATGAATAAAATTTTCGATAAGTTAGGTTGGACAGTCTATAATTAGAATGTAAGGCTCTGTAGCTCAGTGGTTAGAGTAGGGGACTCATAAGCCCTTGGTCGCAGGTTCAAATCCAGCCAGAGTCATATTTACGGTGAGATGGCTGAGTGGCTTAAAGCGTTAGATTGCTAATCTATTGTACAAATATTCTTTGTACCGAGGGTTCGAATCCCTCTCTTTCCTAACAATACAGACTAGAATTTTATTAAAAAGGCTTCCAAATTATAGAAATAGGGTTTTTTTACTTGACAGGGTTAGTCACTTTAAGTTAAAATTATGTTATTATTTAATAGAGAAATTTACGGAGAAATAATCATATGGCTAATATAAGTAAAATATTTGGAGTTGACCTTGGGACGACCAACTCCGTTGCAGCAGTAATGGAAGGTGGCCAACCCACAGTAGTTAACAATACCGAAGGATTAAGAACAACACCATCAATTGTCGCTTATACTAAAAACAAAGATTTATTAGTTGGACAAATTGCTAAACGACAAGCTGTTATTAATCCTGAAAACACTTTCTCCTCGATCAAACGTTTTATGGGTTCAAAATTCAGTGAATTAAGCAAAGAATCAAAAGAAGTTTCTTATAAACTTGTAGGTGATAATAAGGATAATGTCAAAATTGTTTGTTCTAATATGGATAAGCAGTTTAGTCCTGAGGAAATTTCATCACAAATCCTGAGAAAGCTTTCCAATGACGTTAGTTTATACATGGGACAAACTATTAATGAAGCGGTGATTACAGTGCCAGCATATTTCAATGATGCACAACGCCAAGCAACAAGAGACGCGGGAAGAATTGCAGGGTTAGAAGTTAAAAGAATTATCAATGAACCAACAGCAGCTTCACTAGCTTATGGTCTTGAAAAAAAAAATAATGAGCTAGTTATTATTTTTGACTTAGGTGGCGGTACATTTGATGTTTCTTTACTAGAAGTTGGAGATGGAGTTTTCGAAGTTTTATCAACATCAGGTGATACTAAACTTGGTGGAGATGATTTTGATAGAAAAATTGTTGATTTTATACTTGCGAAATTTCAAAAGACAGAAGGTATTAATTTAGCTTCTGACCCTCAGGCTTTACAAAGATTAACAGAGGCAGCTGAAAAAGCTAAAATTGAATTATCTAATCTATCTGAAACAACTATAAATCTTCCTTTTATTACAGCAAATCAAGATGGACCTAAACATATAGAGGAAATATTAACACGTGGGAAATTTGAGGAGCTTTGTGAAGATTTAATAAACCGCTGTCGATTACCTGTAGAAGCAGCAATAAAAGATGCTCGTGTTGATCGAAACACAATCAATGAGTTAGTATTAGTAGGTGGTTCAACACGTATACCAGCTGTTCAAAACTTGGTTTACAAGATAGTAGAAAAAGAGGCAAACCAGACAGTAAACCCAGATGAAGTTGTTGCAATTGGTGCAGCTGTACAAGGTGGAGTATTAGCGGGTGAAGTTAAAAATATTTTATTATTAGATGTAACACCTTTATCTTTAGGTGTTGAGACATTAGGGTCATTAATGACAGTAATGATTCCTAGAAATACTACAATCCCAGTAAAAAAATCGGAAACTTTTTCAACAGCTACAGATAACCAAGAAAGTGTTGATATTGAAGTTTTACAAGGAGAACGTAAACTAGCCAAAGATAATAAAAGTTTAGGTAATTTCAGACTAGAAGGAATACCATTAGCTTCTAGAGGGGTTCCACAAATTGAAGTTACTTTTGATATTAACGCAAGTGGTATTTTATCTGTTACTGCTAAGGATAAAGGAACTGGTAAAACACAGCGTATTAACATTCAGAATGCATCAACTTTAGATAAAGATGAAGTTGAGAAAATGATAAAAAATGCCGAAGAGTCATCTAAAATAGATAAAGAGAAAAAAGAGAAGATTGACTTGAAGAACCAGGCTGATTTAGTTTGTTACCAAAATGAGAAACAATTAAAAGAATACGAAGATAAAATATCTTCAGATAAAAAAGAACTTCTTTTAGAAGGGATTAAAGCAATTCGTGATGTATTACAAAATGATGAGTTTGATAATGAAGATCTGAAAAATAAACTTGAGGAGCTACAAAAAATTTCTCAAACTATTGGAGAAGAGATTGCTAGTACATCTAACCCAGAAGTAAAAGATGAACCAAAAATGAATTCTGATGAAACAGTTATCGATACGGATTTCACTGACGATTAATATTTAGATATATTAAGTTCATATATAAATTTAATTGCTTAATACTTACTAATTGATATATAATTATTAATAAATAATTTTATCGGAGGATTCTTATGCTTAGTTTATATTTTTTAAAACTATTAGTTTATGCCATTGTTACGGGTTTTAGTTCACTTTTTATATTTGGGTTTTTATCTAACGATCCATCAAGAAACCCAAACCGAAAAGATTTCGAATAAGATAGTATAAAGTAAAGTAAAGTAAAATACTAATTTTATTTATAAATAAAGTTAGTATTTTACTTTACTTTATACTATCTTATTCGAAATCTTTTCGGTTTGGGTAACATAAAATAGTTATTATGTTATAGTAGTTACTATAGACTACTTAATATTTGATTTGCGAGTGTAGCTCAGTGGTAGAGCGCAACCTTGCCAAGGTTGATGTCGCGCGTTCGAATCGCGTCACTCGCTTATAAATATACAAATTTATATCATAATGTAAGTATATAGTTTAGGAATCGATTAAATTTCAATAAACTGAAAACAATAATAATTTTACTAAAATAATAAAAATTAAGGTATAATAATAGTACTAATCAAACCAAACCAAATTATGTTAAAACAAGACCAATTAACTATTGGAGGCAAAGTTTTTAATTCTCGCCTTATTGTTGGGACTGGAAAGTATAGAAATTTAAAAGAGATGGTAGAATGCTTAGCAAAAAGCGAGAGTGAAATGGTCACAGTTGCTATCAGAAGACTTGATTTATTAAACATTTCCAGGAATGATAATTTAATAACAGCCATTAACTGGAAAAAATTCTGGTTATTACCAAATACTGCTGGGGCAAAAACAGCTGAAGAAGCTATTCGACTAGCATTTTTAGGGCGTGAATTATCTAAAAGAATTGGTCAAAAAGAAAACAATTTTATTAAGCTAGAAGTGATATCCGATCCTAAATATCTTTTCCCTGACCCAATAGGGACATTAAAAGCAGCAGAATTTTTAGTTAAAAAAGGTTTTATTGTATTACCCTACACAAATACTGATCCAATGTTAGCAAAACATCTTGAAGACATTGGGTGTTCGACTATTATGCCTTTAGGTTCACCTATCGGTTCAGGACAAGGTATTCAAAGTATAAACAATATTCAAATCATTATTGAGAATTCTAAGATACCAGTGATTATAGATGCGGGAATTGGGTCTCCCAGTGAAGCAGCACTTGCTATGGAACTAGGTGCTGAAGCTGTTCTTATTAATACTGCAATAGCACAAGCAAAAAATCCTATGCTCATGGCTAAAGCTATGAACCTTGCTGTCCAAGCAGGTAGGCAAGCTTATTTAGCGGGACAAATGAGTCCATATAAGTTTGCACAATCAAGTTCTCCTTTAAAAGGTTCAAATTTTTTAAATTTAAGCAAAAAATAATTATAACCCCCCGTAATTAAAGTTATAGCGACAAGTGGCTTATCATTGAAATTTATTAGTTTTTAAAATGACAATATCAGGGCTGTTATGATAAACTACTTTGAAATTAACAGATAGAGTAAAAACTTCTACTAGACTATTAATACCAATAACAATAACAATCAAAGTTTAAAAAAGAATTAGTCCCACGATTTTTTAATCATTTTATATCCGTAAGGAAGGAGAAGTTAGTGAATATTCCTAAATCCTTAACAACTTATTATTTTATTGTTGCAAGTAGTGAATTTTTATTAGTTGCTGAACCCGTGGAAGAGATTTTACGTGAACGAGTACAACATTATAGAAGAGTTAAAAAAAATATAGATTTTTGGCTGGTACAATCACCAAAATTCCTAGAATCTGTTCAATTAACTGATTTACAAACAAAATTAAAACAAGCTAGAATAGCTAATGAATGCTCCGCAATTGTTTCTGTAGACAAAACTTTTATTACTTGGTTAAAATTAAGACTTAATAATGTCGCAATGGGAAGCTTTACTGCACCAACAGCTGATATTACAAGTCCATTAGCTTCTAATTTTAAAGTTGACGGGGTTCCTAAACAAAAATAATCTTGAAATAATAAAAAACTATATTTTAAGCTTTAACTAAATTTTTTTATCGCAAATTTAACTACAAAGTATTAAAGAATTACTTATTAATTCTCTAAATTACTGGGTTTAATTAAAAAGAGAGTTCAAATTAATGTTTTGATCCTTAAGTTTTTAATTTAGAAAAACCACTTGAAAGATAATTTTATTTTTCCTAAAAGCTTTTATTTTAAACAAATTTAAACAAATTTAATAACAGATGATAAAATTATTTCCCCGAATCAATAGTATTTGGGATGAGTATCGACCAACCCTAAATTATATTAATGATCTTGAAAAAGAATTAATATCTTTAAGTGATAATGAGTTAAAAAGTAGAACCTCAAAACTAAAATATTTTACTTCCAAAGAAGATGGTTTAGATAAAAAAACATTGGCGGAAAGTTTTGCCTTAACTAGAGAAGCCTCTAAAAGAACAATTGATCTAAGACATTATGATGTACAATTATTAGGAGGGTTAGTTTTAAACGATGGCAAAATTGCGGAAATGAAAACTGGTGAAGGGAAAACTTTAGTTTCAACTTCACCCGCATTAGTTAATTCTTTAGCGGGTAAAGGTGTTCATATAGTAACTATAAATGATTATTTAGCAAAGCGTGATGCAGAATGGATGGGTCAAATACACAGATTATTAGGCTTGGAAGTTGGTCTTATACAATCAGATATGACAATAGCAGACCGTAAAATAAATTATTCTCGCGATATAACATATGTGACGAATGTTGATTTAGTCTTCGATTTCTTAAAAGATAATATGGTAACTGATAAAAAAGAGTTAGTACAAAGACCTTTCAATTTTTGTATTATCGATGAGGTTGATTCAATTTTGATTGACGAAGCGAGGACCCCTCTAATTATATCACGTGATTCAGACTTATTGGTAGAAAAATATTTTAAAGCGAATGAAGCTTCTAAATATTTAGAAGATAAAAAGCATTTTGAAATTGATGAAAAAGCAAAAAAAATAAGTTTAACAGAACAAGGATTAAAACGCACTAAAATTTTATTAAAAGTTGATAATTTATATAGTATCCAAGATCCATGGATCCCTTATATTTTAAATTCTTTAAAAGCTAGGTATCTTTTTTTCCGTGATATTCATTATATTTTAAAAGATAACCAAATTGTTATTATTGATGAATTCACAGGTCGAATAATGGAAGGCAGAAAGTGGGGTGATGGTTTACATCAATCTATTGAAGCAAAAGAAAATATTCAAAATTTAAGAGGAAGCGAAACTTTAGCCTCGATAACTTATCAAAATTTTTTCCGATTATATCCAAAAATATCTGGTATGACGGGTACAGCTAAAACTGAGGAATTAGAATTTGAAAATATTTATGATTTACCAGTTTCTATATTACCTACATATGAAAAAATGAAGCGTAAAGATGATTCGGATTTTATTTTTATTGATGAAATAAGTAAATGGAGGGCTATTGCTCAAGAATGTTTGAAAATGTATTCTACAGGTCGACCTGTTCTAGTTGGTACAACAACTATCCAAAACTCAGAAATACTTTCCCAATTACTAAATACTTATAGGGTACCTCACCAATTATTGAATGCAAAACCAGAGAATGTAAGCAGAGAGTCAAAAATTGTAGCGCAAGCTGGTTGTTTGAATTCTATTACTATTGCAACAAATATGGCAGGTAGAGGAACTGATATCCTATTAGGTGGTAACCCTGAGTTTAAAGCATTAGAATCTACTCGCTTCATATTAAAAAGATTATTAGGGAAAAAAAAATTTTATGTTCCTGGTATTGATTTAAGAAAATTAAAAAGAGCTTTAAAAAAGAGTCCTAAATTAGTTACTTATTTGCAAAAAAATTTAGATACACTATTAGCATCTCTAGAAGTATCAAATAAGAAATTAAATCTTTTGGAAAATTTTATTTTTAATCTACATAGTCAATTATTAATTAAATATAAAGAAAAACAAAAAGAAGAATCTGAAATTGTAAAATCATTAGGTGGACTTTACGTTATAGGTACTGAACGTCATGAATCAAGGAGAATTGATAATCAACTACGAGGTCGTGCAGGAAGACAAGGAAATCCTGGGAGCTCTAGATTTTTTTTAAGCTTAAATGACCCATTAATTCGTGTTTTTGGTGGTGACAAAATACAAGAAACAATGCAAAAATTAAAAATTGAAAGTGAAATTTTAGATTCGAAATTTCTATCAGATTCTTTAAATTCGGCTCAACAAAAAGTTGAAGGGTTTTATTATGATCAACGTAAAACCCTAAATAAGTATGACCAAGTTCTAGATAAACAAAGAAAAGTTATTTATTATTTACGTGAAAAAGTACTTTCTACTACTATTATGCGTGATTTAGTTATGGAATTTAGTGAAGGATTTCTTGATGATTTTATAGATTACCTAGATTCACAGACTCGTGAAGGAAAAGATATTATTTTGTCGAAAAAAATTCTTAGATTATTAAACCGTTTATCTATTTCAAATGGTATGATATATAACAATTTGGATAAGTTGTCTAAATTAAAAAAATTTCTTTATGAGCAATTATGGGCAAGTTATGCTTGTAAAGAATTTCGTTATTCTTGCTCAACTGATTCACGTGTACTAGATAGATACAACCAACTAATATTTTTTAAATATATTGATTTTTTTTGGTTTAAGCATTTAGAAAATATGAATTTTTTACTTGATGCTATTAGTTGGGAAGCATATGCCCAAAAAGATCCTTTTCTTCAATATGATGAGAGGGCTACAAGTCTTTTAAATCTTACTCTTAAAGACTGTAGAGATTCAATTATATTTGAAATTTTTATTTCTAACATTATATTAACAGATATAAATTAAAAGAAAAAATTAAAAGAAAAAATTAATGAGAAAATACATGTACAAATTCTTTAATTTATGTTATTATACTTTCATCATTTAGTATTTATAATAAAAGATATAATAAAATATTATGACAAAAAGAACATTAGGTGGAACGAATAGAAAAGTTGTTGCTGTTTCTGGTTTTCGTGCTCGAATGAAAAGTAAGCAAGGTTGTAAAGTAATAAACAACCGTAGACGAAAAAAAAGAAAAAATTTAAGTATTTAAACAATAGATAAATTAAAAATATTTTATTATGACTTTTCAAGAAGAACTTTTAATTTTATTAAAAGCCCGTTACCCTATAATTTATGTTATAACCATTGAAGAAGACCGATTAGAATATACTATCCGGAATACTATTATTAATAAAAGTTATAGTAACCTATATGTTTGGGATTTTATCGAAGGTTATAAGCTCAACCCTATAAAAAAAGAATTTGGTAAAAGAAATCCATTGGAAGCTATAGAATTTATTGAAAAGATAAATTCAAGAACTCCAAGTATTTTTATTTTGAAAGATTTTAAAAGGTTTTTAAAAGATTTAACAATTTCTAGGAAATTACGCAATATTTTACAACTGTTAAAAATCCAACCCAAGACTATTATTATTGTTGATTCTGAAGTTCAAATACCAAATGATCTTAAAGATCATATCACGATTATAAAATTTAATTTACCAACACCTAAAGAAATTAAAACGGAATTAACTCGTTTGAATAAAAATTTGACTGTTGAAGGGAATTTATCTCAACGGATATTAGAAAAAGTTATTCAAGCTTGTCAAGGTTTATCTTTAGAAAAAATTAGAAGAGTTTTAGGAAAAGCAATTGTTATTTATAAACAAATAGATCAAAATGCAATTCCCATAATTTTAAGAGAAAAACGTCAAGTGATTAGCCAAACTGAGCTTTTAGAGTTTTGGTCAGTTAAAAGCAAATTGAAAGATGTTGGTGGAGCTTATAATCTAAAAAAATGGTTAAATGCAAGAACCGAAATATTTTCTGAACAAGCATTAAATTATGGTTTAGTTACACCAAAAGGTGTGTTAATAATTGGGATGCAAGGAAGTGGTAAAAGTTTGATCGCAAAATCTGTTGCTTATGAATGGAAATTACCACTTTTACGTTTGGATGTAGGGAGGTTATTTGCTGGGGTTGTAGGAGAATCAGAATCTAGAGTCCGTGAAATGATAGCTATTGCTGAATCATTAGCCCCTTGTGTGTTGTGGGTTGATGAAATTGATAAGGCTTTTAGTGATTCTGAACAAAATTTTGATAGTGGAACAACAACACGTGTTTTAGCTACATTTGTTACTTGGCTTGGGGAAAAAACTCTTCCCGTTTTTGTTATTGCTACAGCTAATGATATTTATTCTTTGCCTGTAGAAATATTAAGAAAAGGTCGATTTGATGAAATATTTTTTCTTGGTATACCAACCGTTGATGAAAGAAAACTGATTTATGAAGTTCATTTAAGACGTTTTCGACCGGAGACTTGGCAAACTTATGATAGTAAAAAATTAAGTAAGCGTGCCCGTAAATTTTCCGGAGCAGAAATTGAACAAACTATTATTGATGCAATGTATGTCGCATTTAGTGAACAGCGAGAATTTACAACTAATGATATTTTGATAGCTATCAAAGAAACTATTCCAATCCTTGATATTGATCCTTTACGTACAGAGTTAATACAGAATTGGGCAGCATCTGGAAAAATTCGTGTTGCTTAAAATTTTTTATTAAAGTTTATTAATCTAAAATTCTATTATTAATTATTTATATGATTAAACGTGTTTTTAAATATTTGGCTAATTTAAAATTAGCTATAATAATATTATTAGCCATTGCAATAGTGACTAGTATTGGTTCCATTATTGAACAAAGTAAAGAAATTCCATTTTATCAAAACAATTATCCAACATTGATTTTTAGTATTCCATTTTGGAAAATTCTTCTTTTTTTTGGTTTTGATAATATTTATAGTACGTGGTGGTTTTTATTATTGCTTAGTCTTTTAGGACTCTCTTTAGCTTGTTGTACAGTTCTCCAACAGTTGCCAACTCTAAAATTTTCTCGAAGATACTATTTTTATAAACAAGTAAATCAATACAATAAGTTAACCTTTAAAATAAAATCAATTAAAGTCTTTCCAAGTCATTTGAGCTACGTATTATTAAAAAAAGAATATTCACTTTTCCAGCAATCGAATAGTTTCTATGCCTATAAAGGGTTGATAAGTAGAGTTGGTCCTATTATTGTACATTTAAGTATTATTTGTGTACTACTAGGAAGTACATTAGGGGCGTTAAAAGGCTTTAACTCCCAAGAATTAATACCTAAAACTGAAGTGTTTCATATCCAAAATGTTATAAAAAATGGTTTTTTTTCTTCAATACCTCAAAAAACTTTCCGGATTAATGATTTTTGGTCGACATATACCTCTACTGGTTCAATTAAACAATTTTATACAGATGTTTCAGTTTTAAATGGTCGTGGTGGAGAAACCCAAAGAAAAACTATTTCTGTAAATAACCCATTATTATTAAGTGATTTAATAATATATCAAACTGATTGGGGAATATTAGGTCTAAGATTAAAGTATATTAAGAATGATAATTCTAGTATAAGTCTGCAACTACCTATATCAAAAATTAATACTTCTAACCAAAAAATTTGGATTAGCTCTTTACCTAATACAAAACAAGACACAAAAAATTTTATTGTACTTATTAAAGATCATCGAGGGCAAATTAGTTTATATGATAATGATGGAAAATTTATAAAGACTATTAATATAGGAGATACTATTTATAAGACCGATTTAATCAGTTTTAATTTTACTGATATAATTTCTTCTACAGGTATCCAAATTAAATCTGACCCAGGGATTAAATTAATTTATTTTGGTTTTTTATTTTTAATGGTAAGTAGTCTAATTAGTTATATTTCTTTTTCGGAATTTTGGTTATTATATTTCCCGACAAAAGTTATCGCTGGTGGCAAAACAAATCGCGCAAAAGTTAAATTTAATCTTGAATTTTTAAAGTTTAAACAATCTTTTTTTTAACTAATCAATTGCAACTGGACATTTATACAAAATACCTGTATTATTAAATGCAAGGTAAAATATAATTCTGTGTTTTATTGATTTTTTAAGTTTTTAAGTTATAGCATATTAAAATAGTGAGGTCTAAAAGATGTTTGATCATCTTAGAGGAAATGTACTAGAATTGTTTTTCGGTGTCTATTGGATTGAAATCTTTATTTTTATTTTATTTTTGGTACTAGGTTTTGTGCTAGAACAAAAATTTAATTTTAATAAGCCTAGAAAATGGTTTTTGGCCTTTAATGGCTTAGTTTGTCAAAGAGTTCTTTCAGTTTTAGCCTACTACGTACCTTATTTAGATGTAGTAAATACACATATGCCTTTAATTGCTGAAACTCATCCTTTTCTTGTAAGGATTTTTTTACCAAATTATATAGCAGAATCAGTTAATATTATACAAAAGGTACCATTCTTATCTTTTATTTATCTGTTAGTAGGGTATGGTGTTTTAGTACGTTATAAAATACCAGAGGATAGGTTTGTTAGGTTCAATATTATGTATGGTATAATAATTATCTCGTTCCAAGGTATTTTCCATGAACTATTTATTAATTTTACAAATGTATTTGTTAAAAACCCTGCAGATAAATCAGAAGCAGCATTATTAGCTTTTCTTGCATGGGTTGTTATATTTATACCTTGTTTTTTAAGAGCTCTTTTTGGTAAGTATGAAGGTAACACCTTTATGCGTGAAGCAATTGAAGTACATTTAGGTCGTGATGGTCCTGATTTTATTTGGTGGGATAGGACTAGAAAAGATCAAGCGCCAAAAAAACCTAAACAATAACTTTAGTAGGTTATTTTTTAGGCCATAAGATCAATAATTTTTGATTTAATCAAAAATTTTAATAGGCCGAGTTGGATTTGAACCAACGTAGGAAAACCAGCGGATTTACAATCCGCCCCCTTTAACCACTCGGGCATCGACCCTAACAGTCTATGATATTATAGTTTGCATGCACGAACAAATTTTTAAAAATATATTTTATTATCTAGAAAAAGACTCCGTTGTTTTTACTTTATATTAAGTGTACTTTTAAAAGGTGTTCTTTATTTGAAAAAATGTATTATAATCCTATTTTCCCTAGAGGGTGTTTCTATTGAACACTCTAAAATATTTATTTAAACTAATATAATATCTTATGAAATTAGCTTATTGGATGTACGCAGGTCCTGCTCATATTGGTACTCTTAGGATTGCAAGTTCTTTTAAAAATGTCCACGCTATTATGCATGCTCCTTTAGGTGATGATTATTTTAATGTTATGCGATCAATGCTGGAAAGAAAACGTGATTTCACTGCGGTAACGGCAAGTGTTGTTGACAGACATGTTTTAGCAAGGGGATCACAAGAAAAAGTTGTTAATAATATTAGTAGAAAGGATAAGGAAGAAAAACCGGATTTAGTTGTGTTAACTCCTACGTGTACTTCAAGTATTTTACAAGAAGATTTACAAAACTTTGTTAACCGTGCCTCAATTGAGACACAAGCTGATGTTCTATTAGCGGATGTAAATCATTATAGAGTAAATGAAATGCAAGCTGCAGATCGTACACTAGAGCAAATTGTACAATTTTATATAAAAAAGGCACAAAAAACTAAACAATTAGACACAACTAAAACAATAGAACCTTCAGTGAATATTATTGGCTCCTTCAATTTAGCTTTTCATAACCAACATGATATTGCTGAATTAAAACGCCTGATGTCAGATTTAAATATAAAAATCAATAGTATTATACCAGAAGGAGCTTCGGTACAAGAATTAAAAAACTTACCTAAAGCTTGGTTTAATATAGTTCCTTATAGAGAGATTGGTCTACTGACAGCAGAATATTTAAAAGATGAATTCGATATGCCTTTTATTGATACTACCCCGATGGGAGTAGTTGAAACAGCTAATTGCATTAGAAAAATCCAATATATCCTAAATGATAATAAAGCAGATGTTAATTTTGAAAAATACATTGATATCCAAACTCGTTTTGTTTCTCAATCAGCTTGGTTTTCTAGATCTATAGATTGCCAAAATTTAACCGGGAAAAAAGCAATAGTATTTGGTGATTCTACCCATGCGGCCGCTATGACTAAAATTTTAACAAAGGAAATGGGTATCAATGTTGTTTGGGCTGGAACTTACTGCAAGTATGATAAATCTTGGTTTGAAAAAGAAGTAGGTGATTTATGTGACGAAATTGTTATAACAGATGATCACAATTTAATTGGTGATTTAATAGCTAAAGTTGAACCGGCAGTAATTTTTGGTACTCAAATGGAAAGACACGTTGCTAAACGCCTAAATATCCCATGTGGTGTTATATCAGCACCGGTTCATATCCAAAATTTCCCTTTAAGTTATAGACCATTCCTTGGTTATGAAGGTGCAAATCAAATTGCCGATTTAATATACAATTCTTTCACATTAGGTATGGAAGATCATCTATTAGAAATTTTTGGTGGTCATGATACAAAAGAAGTTTTAAGTGCAGGGTTATCTGTAACTTCACAAGATTCGGAAATAAAATGGAATTTGGAATCACAGGCGGAATTAACAAAAATCCCAGGCTTTATTAGAGGTAAGATTAAACGAAATACCGAAAAGTTTGCTCAAGAACAAAAAATGGAAACTATAACATTAGAAATTATGTATGCTGCTAAAGAAGCTGCAGCTTAATTTTTTTTTATTAATATAATCTTCTTGACATAAATAACCTAGTATTGATATGCTGTAATGGTATATCAATTAATTACGGGACGTAGCGCAGTTTGGTAGCGTATCTGCTTTGGGAGCAGGGTGCCGCAGGTTCAAATCCTGCCGTCCCGAATAATAATACTTAATTAGCTCAAATATTAGAGTTAATTATGCTTTTTGCGGAGTGGAGCAGTTTGGTAGCTCGTTGGGCTCATAACCCGAAAGTCGCAGGTTCAAATCCGGCCTCCGCTAGAATTTATATAAACTTATTAAATTTTCAGATTTAATTTTAGATTCATATAATTATGTCGCTTTATCCTAGTAAATATATGCCTGTTTTTGGTGGTAGCACTGGTGGTTGGTTACGTTCGGCAGAGTATGAAGAGAAATATGTTATTACTTGGAACTCTACTACTGAACAACTATTTGAAATGCCAACTGCTGGTACGGCATTAATGCTTTTAGGCCAAAATCTTTTATATCTTGCTCGTAAAGAACAATGCCTTGCCCTAGGTACTCAATTACGAAAATTAAAAATAAAGGATTACAAAATTTATAGAATTTTCCCAGGTGGAGAAATACAATTTCTACATCCAAAAGATGGTGTTTTTCCTGAAACATCAAATGAAGGTAGAACTCCAGTAGGGAAAAGAGATTTCTCTATCGGAAAAAACCCTAACCCAGCTTCTATAAAATGGAAATAAGAAATATGATCATATAGTATTAAGTTTTTATATAAGCATAACAAAGGTATTAGTACTTTTCATTCTAAATATTTAATACATTTTAGTTTAACTTGACGAACTAGTACCTTCTCTTATAAACTTATAAATATGAATGAGTAAAAACTTATATTTAAAATAGAGCATAATTATGTGCTCTATTTATTAACATAAAAAATAGGAGAGATGGCAGAGATGGTCGATTGCGTCTGATTTGAAATCAGATGAACGTTTACGCGTTCCGTGGGTTCGAATCCGACTCTCTCCTTTAATTTTGTATTTCTAACAACTCTAATAATTAAATATTTAATTTTATATACAACTTGCTTAAAAATAATATATTAGTATATAATGATGTTATACATTATTATATTATTTTTATTAAGGATAACAAAAGATGGCAAATACTAAATCGTCAAAAAAACGTATAAAAATTAATAAAAGAAACTGTACCCAGAACAATTCGTATAAATCTCTTATAAAAAGTTATGAAAAAAAACATTTAAACCTTATTAAAGCTTCTAGTGAAACAGAATCTAATGTGGGAGAGGAAAAAGCTAATTATACTGCTTTGCTTAGAGCTTCTTTTTCATCAGTTGTAAGTCAGATTGATAAGGCAGTAAAAAAAAAAATTATCCATAAGAATACCGCTATTAGAAAAAAAACAAATTTATTTAAAAAAACTTTTCCTATATTAAACTAATATTTTAATTTTCATTTGTTTTCAATATCCCGTTTAGATATAAAATATATATATATATATATAACTTAGATATATTATGAAAGATATTTTAGAGAATAGAAAGCAAAAATTCCCGATAATTCTACCAGATTTATCAGAAGTTCAACGGATAAGTTTTTGTTGGTTTTTAACAGAAGGATTACCTGAAGAGTTAACCAATTGCCCTTCAATATTAAATAAAAGAAGTGGCATTGAATTAATAATTTATGGGCAAGAATATAAAATTTATTATCCTAGTTTTGCTATTTTAAACGCTCTAAAGAAAAAAGGGAATTATAACTTAAGAGTTTATGTTCTAATGTCGCTGAAAAAAAACGAAACGGTAAAAAACGGTTCAGTACAATCAGAAGACTTCTCCCCTAAAGAACGAGTATTTTTTGGTGAGATACCTCTTATGACTGAGAAAGGAACTTTTATATTTAATGGTTGCGAAAGGGTAATTGTTAGCCAAATTATTAGAAGCCCTGGTATTTACTATAAACGGATTCAAAAAGAGAAAAAAGTTTTTTATGAAGGAACAATTATTTCAAAGCATGGTTCTTGGTTAACTTTTGAATTAGAATATAATTTAATTTGGGTTAAATTTGATAAGCAATATAAAATTCCTATAAATTGGTTCCTAGTTGGGTTTTCGTTAGAAGAGCATGAAATTTATCAAACAGTGCAAAATTATGAGTTCTTAAGAAAAAGTGTTAAATCCTTGAACTCAGTTATTTATGACAAAATGTTCCATAAGGCTACTTTTGGAAGTTATAACAAAAGTATGTTAATGTCAGTTTTTAGAATACGTGAACTTATAACTGAACGTCTTTTAAATAAAAATTTATATGATCTTGGTGAAGTAGGTCGTATCAAACTTAATAAGAAATTGGGGATTAGTTTACCATTAAATATAAGAATTTTAACCTCTTTAGATATTCTAAAAGCTATTGATAAATTAATTCATATTAGTTCTTATAATGAAAAGCTTGATGATATAGACAACTTAGAAAATAGAAGAGTACGTTCTGTAGGTGAGCTTTTACAATTACAAGTACGCGTAGCTCTTAATCGACTAAGAAAAAAAATTATTACCGATGAAAAGTTAACACCTGATATGTTCCGGGTTAAAAAAGTAAAAAGAGGTACTACGGATAAAAAGTCTAAGGATATAAATATAAAAATTAAAGCTAATAAAGGGAAAGCCAACCAAATTTTTGAGGAAGACATACCCCTAGAAGAAACTTTGATGCCTAATGATTTAGTTAATGCAAAAGTTTTAACTTCTGTGATAAGAGAATTTTTTGGGTTAAGTCCTTTATCACAATATTTTGATGAAATAAATGCTCTAGCACAACTTACACATAAACGTCGAATTAGTTCGTTAGGTCCTGGAGGTTTAAATAGTGAACATGTCAGCTTCGCAGCAAGAGATATTCACCCAACACAATACGGACGTTTGTGTCCAATTGAAACCCCTGAAGGTCAAAAAGCTGGTTTAATTGCATCTCTAGCAACACATGCGAAAATTAATAATTATGGTTTCATAACAACTCCTTTTTTCCGTGTTTATAAAGGAAAAGTATTAAGAGAATTAGGGCCAATCTATTTAACTGCAGAACAAGAAACTATATATAAAGTTGCATCTGGAGATGTTTTATTAACAAAAGATGAGTTTTTCCAAACTACTTCAGTTCCTGTACGCTTTTATAATGAATTTATAATTGTTGATTCTGTTAGTGTCGATTTTATAGCGGTTTCTCCTATACAAATTATAGCAATAGGGGCTTCTCTAATACCATTTTTAGAGCATGATGATGCCAATCGTGCACTAATGGGTTCAAATATGCAAAGACAAGCTGTTCCTTTATTATATCCAAAGAAACCTATAATTGGTACAGGTATTGAACACCAAATAGCAGCAGATTCGCAAGTAGTAATTATAAATTTATTAAATGGTATTGTTGATTCAGTTTCGGCAGACCGTATTATAATACTTGATAATAAGAATATTGGAAGTTCTAAAGTTTACTTTTTAGATAAATACCGTCGTTCAAACCAAGAAACTATAATTAACCAAAAACCATTAATTTGGACTGGTGAAATTGTAAAGCCTGGTCAAATTATTGCTGATGGGCCTGGGACTGATGGGGGAGAGCTTGCGTTAGGTCAAAATTTAACGGTTGCTTATATGCCTTGGGAAGGTTATAATTACGAAGATGCTATTCTAGTTAGTGAAAGGTTAGTTCAAGAGGATCTTTTTACTTCAATCCATATAGAAAAATATGAACTGCAGCTTGTAGATGATAGCACAAGTGTAGAAGAAATAACAACATCGATACCGAATATTGATGTCGACGCTATATGTAATTTAGATACAAATGGTATAATAAAAAAAGGTACATTTGTTAATGCTGGGGATATTTTAGTTGGGAAGATTACCCCTATAGTAGAGGATGAAGAATTGCCAGAAAGTAAATTATTAAGGGCAATATTCAATATTAAATCACCAGAACCAGAAGATACTTCTTTAAGAGTACCAAATGGTATTTCTGGTCGGGTTATTGAAATACAAACAGCTTCACGTGAAAAAGGAGATAATCTAGCTTCTGGTGTATACGAATGGGTTTGTATCTCCATAGCGCAAATTAAAAAAATTCGAATTGGTGATAAAATTTCTGGACGACATGGTAATAAGGGTGTTATTTCAAAAATAATCCCAATACACGATATGCCTTTTTTACCTGATGGCACAGTAGTAGATGTTATTTTAAATCCTTTAGGTGTTCCTTCTAGAATGAATGTAGGTCAAATTTTTGAATGCCTATTAGGATTTGCTGGAGATTACTTAAATCGTAGATTTAAAGTGGTTCCATTTGATGAAATGTACAGACCGAATGCTTCACGGATATTAATAAATAAAACTTTAAAAAAAGCTGCTAAAAAGACCAATAAGTCTTGGCTTTTTAATAAGTCTTCCCCTGGTAAAATATTATTAACAGATGGAAGAACTGGTGAAATTTTTGATAATTCTATTCTTGTTGGAAAGCCTTATATTTTAAAACTTATCCATTTAGTTGATAAAAAAATGCATGCACGTTCAACTGGTTCTTATTCCTTAGTAACCCAACAACCATTAGGAGGTAAATCAAAACATGGTGGGCAAAGGTTTGGAGAAATGGAAGTTTGGGCTTTAGAAGCTTTTGGGGTAGCATACACTTTGCAAGAATTACTAACTATAAAATCTGATGATATTAACGGGCGACATGAAGTGTTTAACGCCATCATTAAAGGTCACCCAATACCTGAACCAGGTGTTCCTGAATCCTTCAAAGTATTACTAAGAGAATTAAATGCTTTAGGATTAGATATTACGACCCATCAAATTGGGAAATTGGATAATGGAGAAATGGCATCTTATAAAGTTAACTTGTTAACTCTTGTTAAATCTAAATTACTCTAAAGATTGAGTTTATTTCAAAGTTATAAAAATATTTATTTGTATAAAATTATGAAAAACATGAAACAACAATTTGAGTATGTTAAAATTAATTTAGCTTCACCCGAACGTATTAAAGAGTGGGCTGAAAAAAATTTACCTAACGGAGAGATAGTTGGTGAAGTTACTGAGCCTGAAACGATTAATTATCGAACTCATAAACCTGAAAAAGGTGGGTTGTTTTGTGAAAAAATTTTTGGTCCTATCAAAAATTGGGAATGTACTTGTGGTCGTTATAAGCACAAAGAACCAGAGACGTTAATTTGTGAAATTTGTGGTGTAGAATTAACAGAATCTCGAGTACGTCGACACAGAATGGGCTATATTAATTTATTATCACCGGTTGTACATATTTGGTACTTAAAAGGGTCACCTAGCTTTTTATCTACTATTTTGGATTCTTCAATAACCAAACTCGAAGGCGTTGTTTATAATGGTAAGGAGCCTGAGCAAGATCAGGATGTTTCAAAGTATGATGATTTTTTTTATGACACAGAAGGTGAGGGTTTTGTTTATGGCAAAAAACGTCAAGGTGCAGAAATTTTATATGATAGGTTAAAACGAATTGATTTAAAAGCAGAGATTGCAAGTAACCGTAACATAATGTTTTGTTCTAACGTTACAAAAGCAGTAGAGGATGCAATTAAAAGAATCCGTATATTTGAAAATTTTTTAACGACTAATACAAGACCAGAATGGATGGTTTTACATTTTCTTCCTGTCCTTCCACCTGGTATTAGACCAATGGTAAAATTGGATAATGGAAGATTTGCGACTTCAGATTTAAATGAACTTTACCGAAAAATCATTATTAGAAATAAAAGATTAAAACGATTATTATCAGTACACGCACCTAGTGTTGTTATTCTAACTGAAAAAAGAATGATTCAAGAGGCTGTTGATACACTGATTGACAATGGTAAACGAGGTTCAAAAGTATTAGATGCAAATAAACGCCCATTAAAATCATTAGCCGATATTATTGAGGGTAAACAAGGACGATTCCGTCAAAACTTATTAGGTAAACGGGTAGACTATTCTGGGCGTTCTGTTATTATTGTAGGTCCTCAATTGGAGTTAAACCAATGTGGATTACCTTATGAAATGGCAATCGAGTTATTTTTGCCATTCATTATTTATAAATTACTTTCCCAGGGTTTATCGCATTCAATAAAAAAGGCTAAAAAAATTATTTATAGTAACCAATCATTTATTTGGTATTTAACAGAGGAAATATTAAGAAAACATCCTATTATTTTAAACCGGGCACCTACTCTTCATCGTTTAGGTGTACAAGCTTTTGATCCCGTATTAGTTAGGGGCAGAGCTATTCAGTTACATCCTCTTGTTTGCCCAGCTTTTAATGCAGATTTTGATGGTGATCAAATGGCAGTACATATTCCTCTGTCTTTCGAATCGCAATTGGAAACAAGGTTATGTCTTTTAGCTCCGAATAATTTTTTGTCTCCTTCTACTGGTGAGCCAAATATCCAACCATCACAAGATATGGTTTTAGGCTTTTATTACTTAACCGCACAAAATAGAATGGGGTTAAAAGGTTCAAATAATTATTTCTCTAATTTTAATGAAGTAATATCAGCATATGAGCAAAAACAACTACAACTGCACTCCTCTATTTGGGTAAGGTGTCCAAAGGATATTACCTTAGATACTGAACTAATCTTTTTAAAGACTATTGTTCTAACTAATAAACAGAATCTTCATATTTATAATAATTTACAACGTAAAGAGACAAAAGACGGGCAATTATTGGTCCAATATATTCGAACTACACCTGGTCGTATTATTTTTAACCAGTGCATTAATGATATATTAAATAAATAGGAGGTATAATAAAATGTTAAAGCAATCCAAAATATTTTCTAATAATATAATCAATAAAAAAGAGTTAAAGAAAATTATTGAATGGGCATTTAAAAATTATGGTCAGAGAAAAGCTGCATACTTTGTGGATCAATTAAAAGAAATAGGGTTTGAATACGCTACAAAATCTGGGATTTCTATAAGTATTGAAGATTTAAAAATATCCCCAGCTAAAACTGCTCTTATGGAGATTGCATCTAATGATGTTTTTTTAGCAGAATCACAAGCAAATAATGGTGAGATTACAGAAGTAGAACGCTTCCAAAGAATTATTTATATTTGGAATAGTACAAGTGAAGAATTAAAAGATCGATTAATAGAATTTTTTAAAAAGAATGATCCTTTAAATTCGGTATATATTATGGCCTTTTCTGGTGCACGTGGTAATATTGCACAAGTTCGACAATTAGTCGGTATGAGGGGCTTAATGTCAGACCCAAATGGTAAAATTATTGATAGGGCTATCGGAGCAAATTTCCGAGAAGGTCTATCAATTACAGATTATATTATCTCTTCTTATGGTGCTCGTAAAGGTTTAGTTGATACAGCAATAAAAACAGCTGATTCAGGTTATCTTACACGAAGACTTGTTGAAGTTGCTCAAAGTATTATAATCAGTGAATTAGATTGTAAGACTGAGCGAGGTATTTTTTTAGAAGAAGATGTAGAAAAAGATGAAAAGGGGTTTTTGTCTCTTAAAGAACTTCTTAATGGTCGTGTACTAGCGTCTACAATCTTTAAACCAGGAAGTACAGAAATTATTGCTTTAAGAAACCAACAAATAACTTCACACCTTATTGATGAATTAATTAAATTCAAAATTATTAAAGTATTGATTAGATCTCCACTAACCTGCGAATGTAGAAGAGCAGTTTGTCAACAGTGTTATGGCTGGAACTTAGCACTAGGTACCTTAGTAGAATTAGGGGAAACAGTTGGTTTAATTGCAGCACAATCTATTGGTGAACCTGGAACACAATTAACCATGAGAACTTTCCATACAGGAGGAATTTTCACAAGTGAATTAATTCGCCAGGGACGTGCCCAATGTTCTGGTTATATAAATTTTTTGCCTGAGTTAAAAGTTAGCCCTTATCGTACTAATTATGGCCAAGATGCTGTAGTAAGTGAAAACCAATCTTGGTTAGCAATAATTAATTATGCAAATGAAATAGTAAAAGTACGGGTTGAAGCTCGTACGATAATTCTTGTAAATAATAATAATTACATTAAACGTAATCAAGTTTTATTTGAAGCTGCTCCGAAAATAAAAGAAATAAACTTAGCTGAAAAAGAAATTAAATATATTTGTGCAAAAGAACCAGGTGAAATATTTCTGGAAAAAGATGGTTTACCACAAATACCCGTCAATGAAAATTTTAGTAAACGAAGTAAAAAAAATTATATTTTTTGGGTTTTATCTGGTCAAGTTTTTAGCATTGCATTTAATACCAATCTAAGAGTAAGGAAACTAGAAAAAATTTATAAAAACCAAGCTATAGCGCAATCAAAAATGGTTACGACTGTAGGTGGTTTTATTCATTTGTCTAAAAATAAATTAACCCAAGAAATAAATAGTTTAAGTATCCAAAATTGTTCTTATGGGTTAAATAATTTCAAAATATTTATAGAAAGAAATAACATTGAAGTTACTAAATGTAAAGTCTATTTATCCCATACTCATGAAATAGTATTAAAACAAGAACTACTTAATAATCGTTTATTTTCTTTGGGTTTCTTACACAATAAGAAATATAAAACAAAAACTGGTGGCAAATTCTATATTTCAAATTTTTATAAGCCAAGCTTGTTTGGTCAGCAATCAGGTAATAATTCCAACAATAAATTAAAATCAGGTTCAACAATTTTTTATATACCAGAAGCTGTAGTTCAAACAACTTCAAATAAAAAAGATTTCAAATTTAAAAAGGGTGATTATGTAAAAAAAGATATAGAAATCTTTCCTAACTATCTTACTAATATAGAAGGCTTTATAGATTTTGAAGTTGAAAAACGTATCAAATATATTAGTATTAAGCCAGGCCAGAGGTATTTGTTGGATAAAAAACCAAAGTTACTTAAAGAATTTAATGAACAAGTTTATTATCCTGGAGAGTTAATATTAGATAAATTTGAAGTTAAAGTTTTAAGCTATCTAGAATTTGAAGACATTGATAATGAGACCTATTTATATATCCGTCCTATAACTCGTTATGAATTTACGAATGAACGTTCAGTTAAAATTTTTGAATCAAATTGTTTTGGATCTCTTAACCTACTAGTTGAAAATTTTAATTTACAAGTTGCATCTGGTCAACAAATTAAAATTGATTGCCCAATACAATTTGTCGATTCTCCATTAACAATTGATTATTCGCTTCAGTCAAATGATACAGAATTAATTTTTGAGTATAAAGGACCACAAAAAAAGAATTCTTATGGTCAAGTTAATCTAATTTATTCACAAACTTTTCTTTTTGATTCTGTTATACCAAAAGAAATAAAGAAAACAGATGTATCTTTAAATTTACTTGTAGAGGAAAAACAATTTATTGACCCTTATACAGTTGTTGGTTCTTTTGATACTATATTCCCATTTGATAATTTTGTTTACAGTGTAAAAATAAAACGGAATAACATAAAGTCTAATATCTTATTAACAACAAAATCTGATTATGAAGAAGTTTTTTTAGATAGTTTTACTCATAATTATAAACAAAACCAATTTTTAAAAGTAAATAAGCTTTTCAATAATAATGTACTTATTAAAAATTCTGGGTTAATGGAGCAAGTCATAGGTAATAAAATTGTTTTACATTTAGGTCAACCGTATTTTTTTTCTACAGGAGCTTTAATTCGAAAAATCCCTGGTGATTATATTAAAGGGCAAGAAAATTTTGGGCAATTAGTATATGAACGATTAAAAACTGGTGATATCGTACAAGGTTTACCAAAAATTGATAATATTTTAGAAGCTCGTAAGCCTAAAATTGAAGCTCTCCTTGCAACAAGACAAGGTTTTATTAAATCAATCAAGTATACCTCTAATCTCATTTTAATTAGTACAGTGCCCTCTAAAAATTATGATTATTATATAGCATCACGCTCTGAAAGATTATTAGTTAAAAATTATGAATCTATATGCGTAGGGCAACCATTAACTGAAGGTCCCTTAAACCCTCACACTCTTCTTCATGTATATTTCCGATATTTTTGTTCTTTAGGTACATTATCTATTTATGAGTCAGCTTACCGTAGTTTGAAAAAATTACAAACATTATTATTGACATCTGTTCAAGCCATATATATTTCACAAGGGGTTATAATTTCAGGTAAGCATGTAGAGTTAATTGTTAGAGAAATGACTCATAAAGTTTATATAGAATACCCAGGAAAAACTAATTTTTTACCTGGTGATATTATAGATTTAGATCAAGCTCAATATATTAATCTTTGTATTAAAAATAGTAATAAATTAGGATTCCGTCCTATCCTATTAGGGATTACAAAATCTTCTTTAAAAACCGATGGGTTTTTAGCTGCAGCAAGTTTTCAAGAAACAACACGAGTTTTAACACGCGCAGCTATTCAAGGAAAAACTGATTGGCTTAGAGGCTTAAAGGAAAATGCTATTACAGGACGATTAATACCAGCAGGGACTGGGTTCTATGCTAATCAAGATATTACTTTTAATAAAGTTTTACTACCAGACAAATTAATAACAAAAAAAGATAATTTAAGTTTAAAAAAACAATTAAAAATGAAGCAAACAAAATTAAAAAAATTAATAAAATTTAAGTATAATAATTAAATAACTTTTCCTTTTTCTTCCATTTATAATTAAAAGGTTAAAAGTCTGCTATACTATTTATCATATAAATTAACACAAAAATAATTATTATTTAATTTAAGAAAAAAGTTTTAAGTAAAAGAGTTAAGTATAAAATATTTAAAAATAAAAAGGATTATTATTTCTATGGCTAAAATTGAATTGGCTCAACTTTTAGATGCAGGTGTACATTTTGGACATAAAGCTCATCGATGGAACCCAAAAATGTTTCCTTATATATATGCAGAACGTAATGGTATACATATTTTAGATTTAATCCAGACAACTGAATTTTTAAAACGAGCTTGCGATTTTAGTAAAAAAGCATCAGCAAAAAACCAAACTTTTCTATTTGTTGGGACAAAAAAACAAGCGTCTTCTTTAATTGCTATTGAAGCTCAAAAATGTGGTGCATTTTATGTAAATCACCGCTGGTTGGGTGGAATGCTAACAAACTGGGTAACTATAAAAGGTCGAATTGATCGTTTAAATCAATTAGAAGAACAAGAAAAATTAAACTCTTTTAATAACCTACCTAAAAAAGAAGCATCAAATTTAAAAAAAGAATTAGAAAAACTTAAAAAATATTTTAATGGTGTGAAGGGGATGAAAAAAATCCCTGATATCTTAGTAATAATTGACCAAAAACGCGAAATTATTGCTATCCAAGAAGCACTTTCTTTAGATATTCCTATTATTTCTATTCTTGATACGAATTGTGATCCAAATTTAGCTACAATACCAATCCCTGGTAATGATGATTCAATTAGATCAATAAAATATATTATTAAAAATATAGCAGATAGTATTTGTTTAGGACAACAAAATTCTCTAAAAATTTAGAAAAAAAGGTCAAAAGATAATTACAACATTAAAAATTAGGATAAAATATTATTATGACTTTAGAAATTAGTTCAGCACTAGTTAAAGAATTGCGACAAAAAACTGGTGCTGGTATGATGAATTGTAAAAAAGCTCTCCAAGAGACAAATGGAGATTTTGAAGAAGCTGTTAAGACTTTACGCCAAAAAGGTTTGGCTGCTGCGGATAAGAAAGTGGATAGAAAAACTATTGAAGGAGTTGTTAATAGTTATATACACGCTGGTGGTAAAATTGGGGTTTTAGTTGAAGTTAATTGTGAAACAGATTTTGTTGCACGTCGTGAAGAATTTCAAGAGTTAGTTCAAAATATTGCAATGCAAATTGCAGCTTCACCTGATGTTCTTTATGTCAATACTACTGAAATACCAAAAGAATTTTTTCTTGCAGAAAAAGAAATTGAATCAGAGAAAGAAGACTTAATTAATAAACCTGATGAAATTAAAGAAAAAATTATTTTAGGGCGGATTGAAAAAACCTTGAAAAATTTAAGTTTACTTGATCAAGCATTTATTAGAGATTCAAATATTACAATTGATGAATTAATAAAGGAAAAAATCACTCTTTTTGGTGAAAATATTAAAATTAAAAGATTTACTCGTTATACATTAGGAAGTTAAGATCATATCATAATGTATTATTTAAAAGCAAGAAAAAATTCAGAAGTTATTCCCAAAGATAAATAACTAGATAAACTTTGAGGATCCTAGTTAGTCATTACATGATAGAAAAGTTTTCTATTTAAAATTTTTCTTTTTTAGGTATTTTAAACTATAATTATTTTAATTTTGGTTCCATAGCATTCATCTGTATGCGTATTTTTGCATAAGGTGTTATAATTTATCTCTTTACTAAAATTAAATATGAATATTCTGGAAAGTACTAATTTTATTCATTTGAACTCATTAATCTTTTTATCAGATATCGAAGTTGGAAAACATCTCTACTGGGAATTAAATGATATTACTTTCCATGGCCAAGTATTAATCGTTAGTTCTTTTGTAATACTATTAACACTTTTATTTTCGTTTTTAGGAACTTCAAATAAGAATATAGTTCCTAATGGTTGGCAAAATTTTATGGAGTCAGTTGTTGAGTTCATTAAGGATATCGCTCAAAACCAACTTGGTGAAACGGCTTATCGACCATGGTTACCTTTTATTGGGACTTTATTTTTATTTATTTTTGGCTGTAACTGGGCAGGTGCCATAATCCCTTGGAAGTTAATAAAGCTTTCTGAAGGTGAATTTGGAGCTCCAACAAATGATATAAATACAACAGTAGCATTAGCTTTATTAACATCATTTATGTATTTTTATGCAGGTTTAAGTACAAAAGGATTTGGATATTTTAAACGATATATAGAACCTACACCTCTTTTATTACCAATTAATATTTTAGAGGATTTTACAAAGCCTCTTTCATTAAGTTTCCGACTATTTGGTAATGTTTTAGCAGACGAATTAACTGTTTCTGTTTTAGCTTTATTAGTTCCTTTGATTGTACCCTTACCGGTTATGCTTTTAGGGGTTTTTGCTAGTTCAGTGCAAGCTTTAATTTTTTCAACTCTAGCTGGTGCATACATTGCTGAGGCTGTTGAAGGACATTAATTCTAATTAAGTATTGTATTAGTGTTTTTAATATTTAAAGGAATCTATTAGAAATTTGTTAATTTTTTCTTATCTAACCCATGAATAAATTATATGGATTCAATTGTTTCTGCTGCATCCGTTATAGCTGCTGGTCTTGCTGTTGGTTTAGCTGCGATTGGCCCTGGAATTGGTCAAGGTACTGCCGCTGGTCAAGCTGTTGAAGGTATTGCTCGTCAACCAGAAGCAGAAAATAAAATCCGTGGTACTTTACTTTTAAGTTTCGCCTTCATGGAAGCTTTAACAATTTATGGCCTAGTTGTAGCTTTAGCTTTATTATTTGCAAACCCATTTACTAGTTAATAAACAATAGCTAAGACGTTTATAATTCTATATTGAAAACGTCTTGGCTATTACTATCAATCAGTTATCCTTTCCCCATAAAAATTTTATTTTTAATACTAAAACTAAAAGATGTTTTATAACTATAACTCCATTTTAATAATAGGAACCGAAAAAACTGGAGGACTATTCGATTTTGATGGTACATTACCAATTATAGCATTACAATTTGTACTTTTTATGTTCATTTTAAATTTTATCTTATATACACCTCTTTTAGATACTATTGATGAGCGAAATCTTTATATTAAGAAAAGTTTAGATGAAGCTACAAGTGTACTAACAAAGTCTAACCAATTAAATGTAAAATATGAAGCGAAAACATCCAAAGCACGTAAAGCAGCTAAATTAGATTTATTAAATTATCAAAAGTTATATAAAGATATTTTAGAGGAAAAAATGAAGTCTTCTCAACTTTTTATTGATAAATTTTTAATTGAAACAACTGAAAATTTTGAAAATAACAAGGATAATATATTAACAAGCTTTGATAATGAAATTGATTCTTTAAGTAGTCAAATTATGGCAAAGCTTCTTACTTAAATATACTTTTTTTTTAGAGTAAATAGCACCTATGAAAATTTACAAATATTAATTAATTAATAAAAAAATGAAAAGTTATCTAGAGTACTTTGCATCAAGTGAAAATTTTGGAGTAGCATTAAATACGGATATATTTGAAACAAACATTATAAATATAATCTTGTTACTGGTAATCCTTTTTGTTGTGATAAAAAACTTTTTAACAGAAAATCTTACAGCGCGTAAAAAAAAAATCGTAGATGATATACAAAATGCTGAAACTCGTTTAGCAGATTCTAACAAACGTTATACTGAAGCTAAAAAACAGTGGGCACAGATGGATATCATCATTAAAGAAATAAATCATCAAATGGAAGTTACAAAGCAGAATGTTTTAAAGCTTAAATGGGATCAAGGAAAAGAAGATCTTTCTAAAAAGTTTACAACAGCAATAGCCGTTTTACGTAATCGAGAGAATAAAATTTTCAATGATGTTATTAAGGAAGTTTCAAAAAAAGCATTAAACCGTGTTATTTTTAAACTTCAAAAACAATTAGGGAAAGTAGAACAATCTGCTATTGTAAATCGGAAAATAATGCAATTAGGAGACTAAAAATGGCTAACACAATGTTTGGTTCAAAAATAGCAAATCCGTATTCAGAAGCTTTATTACAATTAGGCTTAAATTTGTATTTAAAAGAAGAGAATGCTGATACTCAAGTTTTCTTTCAAATTATTTTTGATATGGAGAATTTATTAACAATATTAAAATTAACTCCAGTATTAGAAAAATATTTAGCTAATCCTTTAATTCTAGATAAGGATAAAAAAAATGTTTTAGAAAAGTGTTTATCAAAAAAAACAAGTTCTACAACAAAAAATTTTTTAATGCTTCTAGTAGATAAAAAAAGAATAGGTTTTCTTCAAATCATTACCCAAACTTTTTTAAATAAAGCTTATGATTTTGTTTGCCTTAAATTTGTTGAAGTTTATTCTGCGTCTACACTAAGCAAAGAACAGAAAACACAACTAATAGAAAAACTTAAAATATTACTAGGTCCTGAATTTACAACTTCTAAAGTTTACTATTCTAAAATCAATGTAACATTCCGAGTGGATAAAGAAATTTTAGGTGGTTTTATTATTAAAGTTGATTCTAAAATTATCGATTTAAGTTTGCGTGGAGAATTAGAAAGCTTAGCGAAACAAATGGAAATAAATTTATTAAATTAAAACTTATAATAATGATTCCCGTAAAGATGTTTCCCTAGTTTTTTTAATAAAAAAGAAAATTGTTTTATTCTATTTTTCTGTAATTTAAAGTTCTTATTCAAGGAAGAAAAAAAATTGAGTATCTTATGACAAACCCTAATGAAATAAGTAATATTATTAGAAAACAGATTGAAGATTATAGTACCGATTTAAATATTGATATTATTGGAACTGTATTACAGGTTGGGGATGGGATTGCTCGTGTTTATGGGTTGGATGAGGTAATGGCTGGGGAATTACTAGAATTTGATGAAGGTACAATTGGTATCGCATTAAACCTAGAGAATGATAATGTTGGGGCAGTTCTTATGGGTGATGGCCGAGAAATTTTAGAGGGAAGTACAGTAAAAGCAACAGGTCGAATTGCTCAAATTCCTGTAGGTGATAGTTTATTAGGTCGAGTTTTAGATCCTTTAGCTATACCAATTGATGGTAAAGGTGAGGCAGCTTCAACAGAAACACGTCTTATTGAATCAATGGCTCCTGGTATTATTAGTAGAAAATCTGTTTGTGAGCCATTACAAACTGGTATTACTGCAATTGATGCTATGATCCCAATTGGTAGAGGTCAACGTGAATTAATTATTGGTGATAGACAAACTGGAAAAACTTCTATTGCTCTAGATACAATTATTAACCAAAAAGGACAAGATGTTGTTTGTGTTTATGTTGCAATTGGTCAAAAAGCCTCTTCTGTTGCACAAGCTGTAACTAATTTACAAGAAAGAGAAGCTTTAAGTTATACTGTAATTGTTGCTGCAAATGCAGATCAACCTGCGACATTACAATATATTGCTCCTTATACAGGTGCAGCAATTGCTGAATACTTTATGTATACTGGTAAGCATACTTTAGTAGTATATGATGACTTATCAAAACAAGCATCAGCTTACCGTCAAATGTCTTTATTATTACGTCGCCCACCTGGCCGAGAAGCTTACCCAGGGGATGTTTTTTATTTACATTCACGTTTATTAGAGCGTGCAGCAAAATTAAATGATGTACTTGGTGGTGGTAGTATGACTGCATTACCAATTATTGAAACTCAAGCTGGGGATGTTTCTGCATATATCCCTACTAATGTAATTTCAATTACTGATGGCCAAATCTTTTTATCAGGGGATTTATTTAATGCTGGATTACGTCCTGCAATCAATGTTGGTATTTCAGTATCTCGAGTAGGTTCTGCAGCACAGATAAAGGCTATGAAACAAGTAGCAGGAAAGCTAAAATTAGAATTAGCACAATTTGATGAGCTTGAAGCATTCTCACAATTCGCTTCAGATTTAGATAAGGCAACGCAAGCTCAACTAGCTCGAGGACAACGATTAAGAGAAATTTTAAAACAAGCTCAAAATTCACCAATCCCTGTAGCTGAACAAGTGGCTATTATATACATTGGTACGAATGGGTTTTTAGATGATTTAGAAATTTCTGAAATTTCACCTTATATAAAAAGTCTTCGTGAATATATAACAAATTCTAAACCAGAATACCTAGAAATTGTAAATTCTTCAAAACAATTAACTGGTGAAGCTGAAACTATTCTAAAAAGTGCAATAGATGACGTAAAAAAAACTTTTAAAATTTAGTATCCTTAGACTTTAAAAACTTAAAAACTTTTAAGTTTTTAAAGTCTAGGGATACTAAATTTTAAAAGTTTTTTTTAGAATAAACCTAATGTTATTGCTTTACTTATTGGTAAACAAGCTCCGATACCTAACCATATAGCAACAAATGTTCCTATTAAAAAGACAGTTGAAGCTACTGGTCTTCTAAATGGGTTTTGGAATTTATTAACATTTTCAATAAAAGGTACTGTTATTAAGCCTAGTGGCACAGCAGCCATAGCTAAAACACCTAATAATTTGTTTGGTAATACACGTAATAAATTAAACGTTGGGAAAAAATACCATTCAGGTAAAATTTCTAACGGAGTTGCAAATGGATTAGCTTTCTCACCTAAAGCTGAAGGCTCCATTACGGCTAAACCAATAACTAATACAAAAGTTCCTAAAATACAAATAGGAAACATATAAAAAATATCATTTGGCCAAGCAGGTTCACCATAATAATTGTGGCCCATTCCTTTTGCTAATTTAGCACGTAATTTAGGATCCGTTAAATCCGGTTTTTTTAAGATTGACATAATATCTCCTATTATTATTATATTTATATATTAAAAACTAAAATCTTATTTCTTTAATAAAGTGTATTTAATACTATTTTTCTTTTTATAATGGTCCTGAAATACCTTGTTTTCTTATCATTAAGAAATGTGTAATCATTAGCGCAGCTGCTACTAACGGTAAAACAAAGGTATGCGCACTATAAAATCGTGTTAAGGTATTTTGTCCTACACTAACTCCCCCACGTAATAGTTGAACTATTGGAGGCCCAATAATAGGTACAGCTTCAGGTACTCCTGTTACAATTTTACATGCCCAAAATCCTACTTGATCCCACGGTAATGAATAACCTGTCACACCAAAAGACACTGTTGTAACTGCCAGAGTTACTCCTGTAACCCATGTTAATTCACGAGGTTTTTTAAATCCTCCAGTTAAATAAACTCGGAAAACGTGTAAAATTAACATAAGTACCATCATACTTGCAGACCAACGATGAATAGATCGAATTAACCACCCAAAGTTTACTTCAGTCATAATATATTCAACCGAAGAAAAAGCCTCACTAATACTTGGTCTGTAATAGAATGTCATTGCAAATCCTGTTGCAACTTGAACTAAGAAGCATGTAAAAACAATACCGCCAAAACAATAAAAAATATTAACATGCGGAGGAACATACTTACTAGTAATATCATCAGCAATTGATTGAATTTCTAATCTTTCTTCAAACCAATCATAAACCTTACCCATAAATATAATTAGCTTTTGAAATTAAAAGTTTATCAAACACAATTAAACTTAATTGCCAGAAACCAGATTTGAACTGGTGACACGAGGATCTTCAATCCACTGCTCTACCAACTGAGCTATCCCGGCTTTGTTATAATACTTATTATAGCATATAATTTTATAATTACTTTAGTTATATAGTTAATAGAGTTAATATAATAATAATAAAAGAAAGGTATCAAATTTTAAATGATACCATTCAATTTAATTATTATTATTATTATACAATCTCAAAAATTTCTTCAAAAACTTTTTTAACTTTATAACCAGAATCAATTGATTCTAAAGGGTCTTTTCTTAGACGGTGACGTAAACATAAAACAATAATTTTCTGAATGTCTTCCATTAAAACATCTTTCTTACCTTGAAACGCAGCATAGGCTTTAGCAGCTCTGTTAGTAACTATATCTCCTCTTAACCCATCAACATCAAGTTCACTACATACTTTTGATATGTTTACTCTAAAGTCATAAGGTAATTCAACAGTATCTAAAATATTCTGAGCATCAACAATCTTTTGCTTTAATAAATCTTGTTGGTCTTTATATTTATCTACCCAAGCATAAGGGTTTAGATCGAATAAAGTTCTTTCTTCTACAATTCGTACTCTTAAATCAGGATCCTTAACAGTTCTTATTTCAGCATGCATTCCAAAACGATCAAGAAGTTGAGGACGTAATTCCCCTTCTTCAGGGTTCCCTGATCCAACTAGAACAAATTGTGCTGGGTGGCGTATAGAAATACCTTCTCTTTCCACTGTGTTCCAGCCTGACGCTGCAGAATCTAATAAAATATCAACTAAATGGTCATCTAATAAATTAACTTCATCTACGTATAGGATACCTCGATTAGCTTTGGCTAGTAAACCAGGTTCAAATGCTTTTACACCTTCTGTTAGAGCTTTCTCAATATCAATTGTTCCACACACTCGATCTTCCGTAGCTCCCAAAGGTAAATCTACCATAGGAATTTTTATAAATTCAGTTTCAGAATTTTCCAGTGTATCATCTTCAGGGTGACGGTTAAAAGGATCATCTTTAATAACTTCAATTTCAGGTAATAAATCTGCAATAGCTCTTATGGTAGTGGATTTTCCAGTCCCTCTATCTCCCATAATCATTACGCCACCAATTTTAGGATCAATCACATTTAATTCTAAAGCCAGTTTCATTTCTTCCTGTCCAACAATCGCAGTAAAAGGGAATATTGGGGTGCTTACACGTTTTAAATTTTGTTTATTCATTACAGATTTAATTAATCAAAATATTTATAACTTATCTATATGTACATATATACAATTAAAATATATATACATATTATTAATGTAACAATAAAAGTTTGTATTTTCTAATTTTTTAAAATTATGAATACAATGTTTTGCCTAAACGAAATGCTAATAATGCTGGTACAATTGCTAAAGTTAATGCTACTAAAACTTGTATATTCGTTAACATATTTCTTAATTAATATTACTTATTTTTCTAAAAATTTAAACTCTTAATATATATTATAGTACTATTTATATAATATATTGATTATTTATTGAAAACTCTTATGGTATTGATAAACTTAAAAATTAAATTAAATTAAAAAACTCTAAAAATTAAAATGAATTCTTTATTTCCGTTAGTTTACTCAATTGCTTTATTTGTTTTCCTTTTTATAATTAGTTTTTATATCCTAAAACAAATAACTAATACTCAAAAATTAGAAAAAAAGATATTTAAATTACAAGAAACTATTAAGAAAGATAATGTTTCTTATGAAACTTTCTATAAATTAGGTCAATTATATTTAAAAAAAAAATTATTTTATAAAGCTATTTTATTATTTAGACAAGCTTTAAAGGCTTGGAACCCTAATGATAAAATTGGACTTGGAAGTTTATATAATACAATAGGGTTTACATATTTTACTTTAAAGCAATACAATTTAGCTAATTATTATTACAGTATTGCTATTGAAATTATACCTGATTATACATTAGCTTTAACCAACCTTGGTTATAGTTATGAAAAGCTTAACTTATCTGTAGAGTCTTATAATTGTTATAAGAATGCTTTAGTATGGGATCCTGAGAATAGATTAGCTTCTTCACGGATATTAGTTGTTGAAAAGAAACTAAGATACTTAGTTGGTACTAGGTAAAAGGGTTAACGGTTTTTAAAAAAATTATCTGATAATAAACTAAAGCTTTCTGTGCGGGGCTTCTTTGAATATTGACAATATGTTCATATCCTATGTAATCTAGAGTACAGGGTGAAAACATATTTCTTACATTAAGAAATAGGAGAGAGCTAAATCTAATTTATTATTTTTATCTCTCTTTTAAATATTCAGGAAACTATCGAGAGTTTGATCCTGGCTCAGGATGAACGCTGGCGGTATGCTTTACACATGCAAGTCGTACGAAAGTGTTAAAACTTTAGTGGCGGACGGGTGAGTAACACGTGAGAATTTACCTTTAGGAGGGGAATAACAGTTGGAAACGATTGCTAATGCCGCATATCATTTATATGAAAGAAGAAATTCGCCTAAAGAAAAGCTTGCGTCTGATTAGCTAGTTGGTAAGGGTAAAGGCCTACCAAGGCGACGATCAGTAGCTGGTTTGAGAGGACGACCAGTCACACTGGAACTGAGACACGGTCCAGACTCCTACGGGAGGCAGCAGTGGGGAATTTTCTGCAATGGGCGAAAGCCTGACAGAGCAATACCGCGTGAGGGAAGAAAGCCCACAGGGTTGTAAACCTCTTTTGTCAAGGAAGAAGTTCTGACGTTACTTGACGAATAAGCATCGGCTAACTCCGTGCCAGCAGCCGCGGTAAGACGGAGGATGCAAGTGTTATCCGGAATCACTGGGCGTAAAGCGTTTGTAGGTGGTTTAGTAAGTCTATTGTTAAAGCTTGAAGCTCAACTTCAAAAATGTAATAGAAACTACTAGACTTGAGGATAGTAGGGGTAAAGGGAATTTCCAGTGGAGCGGTGAAATGCGTAGAGATTGGGAGGACCACCGATGGCGAAGGCACTTTACTGGGCTATCACTGACACTAAG